CTCTTTCTCAACAATGTCTTTGCCATTTGATCCAATAGCGTTCCGTTAGATAGGAACAGATTTGATAAATACCGATAACTCTCGGATAGAGTATTAGATCCATTATATAATGAACTATTGGTTCTAAACCATCTCTGGCGATGAATCAACAATTCGAAGCGCTTTTCTTGCGTATTCTTGATGAACCAACGTTTATATATAGATGTAGAAGGATTCATTTGGGAAGCAATAAGCCCCTTTGGCATCTCTTCATCTGCAAATAATTCTCGACGTGAAAACACAGAGACAAAGGGCCGATCTTTGAATAGGGAAAAGGATGGATCCGCAGGGTCCCAAATGAATTGGCTTGTTCGAAAAAAGCCTTGCTCTTTGAAAGATCTATCTCGTGTCTGGTATTGCGCGGTTCCACTCTGCAAGAACTCCGAATCATTCTCTTGAAGCTCATCCTCTTTATGATAAATGATCCGTTTGCCCCGAAATGATCCAATCCAATAGGGAAATCCCAATTCAGCGGGCCTTTCGATACAATCAAACGGATTGCGCCATATTCTAGGAGCCCAAACTATGTGATTGAATAAATCCTCCTCTATCTGTTGCGGATTGAGGGCCCCTTCTTCAAACTCCAATTTGTATTTTTCATATATAAATCTCCGATCAACGATAGAACAAGATCCATCTTGCATCATATCTAACGCCCCGCGCCTTGTTTCGGACCGAAGAAGCAATGTCACTCGATTATTATCAAACTGACTGCAACCTTTTTCTGTCCGCGAGGATCCCGCCAGAGCCAGAGCGCCTTCTACTTCTAATAGTAATAATAGTAATGGGCCATGCTCAACGAATCCATAAGAAGTGGGTCTGGATGAAGACCAAAGATCTTGAGCGACCGATCCGGCAGAACAACTCAAAAGATAAAGAAGTATCGTTAATTTATTCATGCTCGTTCCAAGTTCGAAGTACCATTTGTACAAATAATAAACCCCTCCCTTACATGATTTATTCTTCATATAGATAGATATAGGATCTATGGGGCAATTACTTAGAAGTACATTTTGTGCAACAGCCCTTCCTATCTGATAGAAAAGGATCCCATGATCCCGAACCGATATTATCTGGGATCGAAAATCCCAAGTTTTTCTATGAAGAGCTGATCTAATTGTATTAGTTTCTATAATGGATTTCTTCTGTGTAATACTAATTGATAGGGTCTCATTGATAAGTGCTACAAGATCTCGCGCATTGGAACCCATGGTTATGGGCCTGAATCCATTAGTATGGAACATCCTCTTTTCCAAGTGAAATCCCCTAGTATATGAAAGAATGAAAAAGTGCTTTCGTTGTTGTGGAAGAAGAAGCCTTCGTATCTTAATGCATGTATTTAATTGATTTGGAGCTATTAGAGCGGGATCAACTTTTTGGGGAATATGAGTCGAAGCAATAACAATAATATTTCCAGTGGAACGTCTTTCACAATCCCTGGAGAGATGGTTCTCTAATAGACCGAGGGATAAGTAATTCGACTCATTCACACGCAGATCATGAATGTTTGGAATCCATATTATGCAAGGAGACATTGCTTTTGCTAATTTAAATTGAAGGGTGATATCAAATTGGTCTCTTTTTGGCGTCATATACATAGTTAGCAGCTCCGTATCAATATCAAGGTCATCCTCAATATTTATATTGATATCGTCACTATCATCAATAGAATACTTGTCATCCAGGAACTTGTTTGGAAATACCGTAATGAAAGGAACATAGGAGTTTTTCACTAGGTATTTGACCAAACAGGATCGTCCAGTTCCTATAGAACCTATCACTAAAATACCTCTAGAAGGGGATAGGGCTAAGCGGAGCGAAAAGGGTTTTCCATGAGGAGATGGGGAATTAAAACTATTAGCCCCGCACGAGGCTTGTGAATAAGCGATTGTCTGATAATGAGCAAGGAATATCCGTCTTTCTGCTAAACAGGATCTATTGAACTCATAATTTATTAGGTTATTTTTATGAATGTCAACTAAGTATCGTAAGGAAGTTGATCCCGGTTGTTCAATCATTTGATAACCAGAGTCATTCTTTGATAAATGATCACTATGAGTCAGATTCAATATAATTTGATCAATCCTTCTTTCTGTCGTTAAGGTGGAGAGCTGAACCAGGAATTCTCTTTCTTCATCATCGATCAGATCACTGTTCGCGACCCAGAATTCTATTTTCTCATCAATCCAATCGCCGTTCACGTTTTTTTTTTTTTTTATCAATGAATAGATCTCTTTACTTGTACGACTCAGATGCCTCGTATTTATTGAAAAAACGATTGGATTTGGTATGATGCTTACAAGATCAATGAGATTGATCTTCCAATATTTATTCTTATAACGCATTGATTTGACCCCATAAGCGGGACCACCAGAAGCAGAACCCCACATTTCTTCCAGAGAATCTCCAAATTGTTCCAGAACAACTATAAAGAGATTCTTTAACCAGAAAGAATTCAGTTCAGATGTAGGATACCTATCCAGAAGTTTTTGAAATTCTATAATGTATGATGGAATCATCAAAGATTTGATCTTTTCTAACTCTGTCTGTAACTCACTAGAGGCTCGGGAAACAAAGAGAAGATGTATACGAACGAGATATCCAGCAACAAGAAGAAGGGAAAAAATTGAATAGAGGAACTCCCGAGCATTTGTTGATCTCAGATGTGCCCATATCAATGGAACGGGCGACTCATTGTTTTGATGAATCCTTTCTTCGGACAGAATAATATTCTGTAAACATTTACTAAAAATATCACTTATTGGAGTCCGTTGTGGAAGAATCTTCTGAGGGATTGGCCGTTCATCAAAAAATGGGTCTGAAAGAGTATATAAAAGGGTTAAATTGAGATATTTGCACCCTGTCGAAGTAAGAAACCATGGCATATATGTTTGGAACAGATTCCATTTTGGGAGATTTGAAAAAGCATTATCTCGTTTAAAGGTTCTATACATCCGCCCTTTCTCAACGCATTTATTTAGACAAATACCCCGTTTTTTACTCTTTCCGGATGGTAAATACTTCTCAGAACATGGAGTGTGAATCAAACCCATGTTTGAATTGAAACTAAGATACTGATGCAAGTTACCCCCTTCTGAATCAGATAGATTCATATCTGAAAGAGGCTGACAAGAAGTTATTTCCAAATTGACTATTTTTTTCTCCGTTAGTGGTGTTGCAGAAATGTCTGCGATCGAGTAAATAGCTCTACGAACGAATGGATCGGATCGAATTGTAAAATGTAAATATTTGTACAATTTGTATAAGTTATACGTTTCATCACCGCTTTGTGGAAAATCATGAGGTATTAAGATGTCAGATGCCTGCGACTCGATTGGTGAAATAGTCCCTCTCTCCAAAAAAAGATATTTTTTTTTACCGACGCACAAAGAAAATATTTTGAGGAATTGTCCATATGTAAGATCATAATTATTTATACGGGTCTTTTCCACATCAAAGGGTAATCTTTTGTTACAGTAGAACCAGAAGTGAGGCGGATCATTCAAGAATCGAAGTTTATTTGCTTTATAAAAATAAGATATCAATGAACTTCTATGAAATGGTTTAACGGGATTCAGCCAATTGTCTCGATCGCGGGATATCGTTGATAAATAGGAATCCGTGTTATCAAAGGGTTTCCCGCGATCCTTTCTAGTATGGAATGAGTCAATCATTCGCTTTGGTATCTTTTTGAACAAAAACGGTAATATTGTTCCTCCATTGATCAATAATTTTGGTCTTTGGGAAGTATCATGATCATGCAATAAGAGGGTTTTAAATTTATTAAAATGAACGATTTTAACACCTATTGATTCTAACAACTGATTGCGGAGTTGATCAGTTGGACCTTTGATGTGGATCTTCCCAATACTCACAAATAAAAAGGGAAGTAACTTAGACAAATCTTCTTTGTCGATAGCCTCGGGCCAATCAATCGAATATCGATTCATACGTAATTGATCGAACACTGCTTGAAAAGGATTCTTCTGTTCAGAAACGAAATGTTCCTGGAAATTATTGCTCCCATTGGACCATTTGTATCTATATGCATTAGGATCCCAATTCATGGATCTCTCAGTTCGAGAAATAAGAGGATCAAACCATTTCTTCTGACTCTTTTTCAAATTTGATAAATGTTGATTGATCATATATTTCATTATAGTTCTATGATTCAGAGTATCATTTTCTATTTTCTCCCTTTTAATTCCATATTTGAAGTTGCGATCGGATCGATTCAATACATTTCTTATGTACCCATAGGTACTATATTGGATTTGAATCATATCTTGGATCAATCTATATTTATTGACTGCCTCCATTATGTTGTTGCCAGCAAAATTCAAGAATTTTGCTTGATCCAACCCGTAGGAATCAATATAAAAGGCAAATTCCCTATGATACACCAGATACGGCTCGGTTATTGATAGAGTGAATAGATCCGCCATTTCTGGGAATCTTTCAAAAAAATCGTGGCGTAACGCGTATCCCCCCTTAAATGGATTTTTGTTCAAGAATGAAATCTTATTGGAACTGTCCGTATCTGGTTCCGAAGGATGAATGGAGACGGTATTTTGTAAATACGTAATTATCTTTAATACATCAACCATTTCCTTCTTTTTCGCTCGCCTGGAAGGGACAAAATAAACATCTTGTTTTTTCTTAAACAATTTAGGATCTCTAGCGGGCCTATCGGTAGGATTTGAACCCAGATGAAGTTCTGACCATCTGTCAGAGAAAAAAGAACGAATGGATCTTGTAGGATTCCAAATAAATTCTTCGATTTCTTCCGGAAGCAGATGATTATTCATCCGCTTCTCAGGTTCCGCGAATAGCCGGGGCATGGAGGAAGATCCAAAAAGGCATTTCGGGAATCGATCTGATTCTATCTCTGTTCGTTCCGTTTGAAGAAAGGAAGGATCCCAAAGAATTGATCTCTCTTTTAGTTGCTTAATCTCTGTTTGATCGATAAATGTGTGATATTCTGAATTATCATTTCTAACGGAATCAAAAGGATCTCTGGATTGGCTAGAATCCGTTACTTGAACGAAAATATATCTTGTGGAATCATATTGAATATTTGACAATACATTCCGTACCTTGCTTACCAACCACGCATTGTCTAACCAAATCCAATCCTCTCTCGAGACGTTCCTCAAAAAATATGATTCGTGCTGACTCTCCCCCCAACTAACGAAGAGATCTTGGCGGAATTGCCACATATTAAATTGAGCACAATTTTGCAAGGAAATACCCCGCTTGTTTCTCGAGAAGAGATGGGAAATATCATTGGATTGCATAGTTGCCCCAGCTCCTTGTTGTTTGAAGAAATGGATTGATCTTTTTTCACGAAAAGCAGACATGAGATAACAAATAGAGTCTTTTCCTAAGATTTCGAATAGCTGTCCTGAATTAAAGTTGATTATGTTTCGTTTATTCCTCGGAGGATCATCCGTATAGGATAAAAAAATAAACTCCGGATATTTGCTATCTTTCTCTTTGAATGAGATCTCAATTCCAGCTACGGTTTCATTCAATATCTGACAACTAGAATCCATATTTTTTCCGATCCGGTTCCTCCACCGCCGCGAACCCCGGTGAGATTCAGGCATGATACACTTTTTATTTATTGGGAGAACCCAAGTGCTCTCTTGCCGATCCATGAAACAACTCTCAGAAATACCTTTCCCTTTTGGAAGATACAGGAGCGAAACAATCAACCTATTTCTATTAGAAGACCAAAAAGATTCTTCCAATGTCTCATTTCTGGGTCCAATGGGATTCATAGGTATAGGAAAAAGCCCCATCAAATAGATCTTTTTTCTTTCGACCATCTTTCGATTGTTAATACGAGATATAAGGAGGACCGCTACTACAAGCAGTACTACACCTTTGATCGTGAAATATCGATTTCTTGTTGCGCCCTGTGAATCACGTGAAAGTAGGATACTCCAAATTCGGGGGTTAAATAGTTTCATAAAACGTTCTTGGTGGGAAAAAATGTGAGTGAAAGATCCCACTGAATCAAATTTGATCCATGAATCTAGGAAATAGTGATAATTATTGATCTCTCTCAATTCGAATATCCAGGATTTTAATTGATGTCGTTTCATTGATTTCTCCTAAAGATTTCATTTCAATTGGAATTTGGTTATTCACGATGTACGATGATCCCTGTTAAGCATCCATGGCTGAATGGTTAAAGCGCCCAACTCATAATTGGCAAATTCGTGGGTTCAATTCCTGCTGGATGCACGCCAATGGGAATTGGCTCTGCATCAATGGAATCCCATCATCCATACATAACAAATTGGTATGAATATATTCATACCATAACATATGAACAGTAAGAACTAGAACTCTTATCAATACTGAAACTCATAGGGAAGAAAATGGATTTATGGATGGAATAAAATATGCAGTATTTACAGAAAAAAGTATTTGGTTATTGGGGAACAATCAATATACTTATAATGTCGAATCAGGATCAACTAGGACAGAAATAAAGCATTGGGTCGAACTCTTCTTTGGTGTCAAGGTCATAGCTATGAATAGTCATCGACTCCCGGGAAAGGGTAGAAGGATGGGACATAAAATGCATTACAGACGCATGATCATTACGCTTCAACCGGGTTATTCTATTCCACCTCTTATAGAGAAAAGAACTTAAAGCAAAAGACTTAATAACACGGCAATACATTTATACAAAATTTCTACCCCGAGCACACGCAATGGAGCCGTAGATAGTCAAGTTAAATCCAATACACGAAATAATTTGATCTATGGGCAGCATCGTTGTGGTAAAGGACGTAATGCCAGAGGGATCATTACCGCAGGGCATAGAGGGGGAGGTCATAAGCGTCTATACCGTAAAATAGACTTTAAACGGAATGAAAAAGAGATATGTGGTAGGATCGTAACCATAGAATACGATCCTAATCGAAATGCATACATTTGTCTCATACACTATGGGGATGGTGAGAAGAGGTATATTTTACATCCCAGAGGGGCTATAATTGGAGATACCATTGTTTCTGGTACAGAAGTTCCTATATCAATGGGAAATGCCCTACCTTTGAGTGCGGCTTGAGCTATTGATTGACGTAATTGGAAGTAACCAATTAGGTTTACGACGAAACCTATAAATCGATCACTGATCAAATTGGAGTACCTCTACGGGATAGACCTCAACAGAAAACTGTTGAGGAACGGCAGCAGGTGATTGAGTTCAGTAGTTCCTAATAAAAAATTATTGACTCTAGAGATATGGTAATATGGAGAAGACAAAATTGTTTGAAGCGCGCACAGATTATTCGCATTTCATTTGATGGTCAGAGGCAAATTGAAAGCTAAGCAGTGGTAATTAGAAAGACCCCCCCGGGGAAAAAATAGATATGTCTCCTACGTTACCCGTAATATGTGGAAGTATCAACGTGATTTCATAGAGTCATCCGGTCTGAATGCTACATGAATAACATAAGCCAGATGATGGAACGGGGAGACCTAGGATGTAGAAGATCATAACATGGGTGATTCGACAGATTAAGATCCATCTGTCTAGATATCATCATATACATCTAGAAAGCCGTATGCTTTGGAAGAAGCTTGTACAGTTTGGGAAGGGGTTTTGATTGATAAAAAATAAGAATCTACTTCAACCGATATGCCCTTAGGCACGGCCATACATAACATAGAAATCACGCTTGGAAAGGGCGGACAATTAGCTAGAGCAGCAGGCGCTGTAGCGAAACTGATTGCAAAAGAGGGTAAATCGGCCACATTAAGATTACCGTCTGGGGAGGTCCGTTTGATATTCAAAAACTGCTTAGCAACAGTCGGACAAGTGGGTAATGCGGGGGTGAACCAGAAAAGTTTGGGTAGAGCCGGATCTAAGTGTTGGCTAGGTAAGCGTCCTGTAGTAAGAGGAGTAGTTATGAACCCTGTAGACCATCCCCATGGGGGCGGTGAAGGGAGAGCCCCCATTGGTAGAAAAAAACCCACAACCCCTTGGGGCTATCCTGCGCTTGGAAGAAGAAGCAGGAAAAGTAAAAAATATAGTGATAGTTTGATTCTTCGTCGCCGTAAATAGGAACATTTAAAATATTTAAAATAATGTGATGGGCGAACGACGGGAATTGAACCCGCGCATGGTGGATTCACAATCCACTGCCTTGATCCACTTGGCTACATCCGCCCCTTCCCTTATCTAGCTAAAGCATTTTTTATTTTTTCCATTCATCATTATTGTATTGATTCTTAAGATTAAGATCGATAAATTTCCAATTTTAAAAATGTCAAAAAAGGAGTAATCAGCCGTGACACGTTCACTCAAAAAAAATCCTTTTGTAGCTAATAATTTATTGGTAAAAATTGAAAAACTCAACATGAGGGAGGAGAAAGAAATAATAGTGACTTGGTCTCGGGCATCTACCATTATACCCACAATGATTGGCCATACAATCGCTATTCATAATGGAAGGGAACATTTGCCTATTTATATAACAGATCGTATGGTCGGTCACAAATTGGGAGAATTTGCACCTACTCTCACTTTCGTAAGACATGTGAGAAACGATAATAAATCTCGTCGTTAGTCGTTCTACTAAGCATTCATGCTAAAAGTATTAAGAGTATAGTTCTTTTTCTAGCATACTAAGACTTATACTTTTATTACTTATCTTATACTATCTTTTATTGGCGGAGGAGAACTTTCTTTTATGATAAAGAACAAAAATTCGGATAAAGAAGCAAAAGCGTTAGCTCAACATATACATATGTCTGTTTTCAAAGCACGAAGAGTGATTGATCAGATTCGCGGACGTTCTTATGAGGAAACACTTATGATACTGGAACTAATGCCTTATCGGGCATCGTATCCAATTTTAAAACTGGTTTACTCCGCAGCAACAAATGCTAGTAATAATATGGGTTTGAATGAAGCTGATTTATTTATTAGTAAAGCTGAAGTCAATGGAGGTGCTATTATGAAAAAGTTAAGACCCCGGGCTCGAGGGCGTAGTTATCTTATAAAAAAAACCACTTGTCATATAAAGATTGTTTTAAAAGAAAAATTCTAGATTTATATTCGAAAAAAAAAGGGGGGGGATGGAAAAATAATATAAAAATATGGGACAAAAAATAAATCCACTTGGTTTCAGACTTGGAACAACTCAAAGTCATCATTCTTTTTGGTTCGCAAAACCAAAGGATTTTTCCACGGGTTTGCAAGAAGATGAAAAAATACGGAGTTTTATTAAGAACTATGTAAAAAAAAAAAATAGAATATCCTCGGGTTTCGAAGGAATTGCCTATATGAGGATTCAAAAAAGAATAGATTTGATTCAGGTCATAATTTATATTGGATTTCCCAATTTCTTAATAGAAGGACGAACATGGGGAGTCAAAGAATTCCAAATGAATGTACAAAAAGAGTTTCACCGGAGACTCAACATTGCTATCACAAGAATTGAAAAACCTTATGGACAACCTAATATTATTGCAAAATATATAGCTTTACAATTAAAAAATAGAGTTTCGTTTAGAAAGGCAATTAAAAAAGCTATTGAATTAACTGAACAAGCGGGTACAAAAGGAATTCAAGTACAAATCGCAGGTCGTATTGACGGAAAAGAGATTGCACGTGTTGAATGGATCAGAGAAGGGAGAGTCCCCTTACAAACAATTCGCGCTAAAATTGATCACTGCTCTCATACAATTAGAACTATCTATGGAGTCTTAGGCATCAAAATTTGGATATTTGTAAACCAAGAATAAAAAACGAGCAATTAGAATTATATAAGGTTGAATAAAAATTTGATTTAAGCTTTATTGATATTTAATATAATTGCTATGCTTAGTGTGTGACTCGTTCAGGATTGAGATTTAAAAAATACTTTAAAGGCTGACCCAACTAGAAACTTTTTAACTATGAAAACTAAAGAAGCTCAAAACCAATAACCAACTTATTGCTTCGTATTATCGAGATCCCAAGACACAGTCACTATATAACTAAATAGATCATATAGTTGTAGCAACTGAAATTTGCTTTTCATAAAAAAGAAAGGGATGTAGAAAAAACGGAAGGATGATAGAAAGATAGGATAAAGATTTAAATGATATATGATTCCCATATGTATGGTTTATTATATTTTATAAGAATCACTTTATAAAAAGGGCAGTGTGATAAAGCATCAACATCAATATTAAATAAAGATATAAAATCTAAGCTATAAATAGATGAATAATTTAATTGAGCTTAGAGTTAAAAAAACTGAGAATATTTACTTGGAAACAAATAACATATTTTGTTGGAAGCTCCATTGCAGAGTGAAAGCCCAAGCATTAATAGAGAAGTTATGGGAACGATGGAACCTGGGACTACATAGGATTTTATTGAAAAAATAAATAAATCCTAATGATTCGCTGGGTAGGATGGCGGAATGAACCAAGAAAAAAATATTTCTTCTGAATGGTTGTAAATTTACCCCACAAATGAAGGAGGAAAGAGTAAATATTCGCCCGTGAATCCTTTGGCATGATTTAATAGAGGTAAAGTAAGATACTTTATAAAATTTAATATTGATAAAAGCATCGTATATAAACAAAAAATGCCTAGTTACTAGTTATTTAAAATGAGTATATTCTTTTGATAGAATGAAATACATAAATACATGTCATTCGCGAGGAGCTGGATGAGAAGAAACTCTCATGTCCGGCTCTGCAGTAGAGATGGAATTCATAAAAACCATCAACTATAACCCCAAAAGAATCAGATTTCGTAAACAGCATAGAGGTAGAATGAAGGGAATATCTTGCCGAGGCAAGCATATTTGTTTTGGAAGATACGCCATTCAGGCACTTGAACCTTCTTGGATCACAGCTAGACAAATAGAAGCAGGGCGAAGAGCAATGACACGATATGCGCGTCGTGGTGGAAAAATATGGGTACGCGTCTTTCCCGACAAACCCGTTACAGTAAGACCTATGGAAACGCGTATGGGTTCGGGCAAGGGATCCCCCAAATATTGGGTAGCGGTTGTTAAACCGGGCCAAATACTTTATGAAATGAGTGGAATATCAGAAACTGTAGCCAAAGCGTCTATGAAAATAGCTGCATGCAAAATGCCTATACGAACTCAATTTGTTATTTTGGGATAGGTAAACAAAAGTAAAGGGGTATTGAGAATAAAAAAACAAAACAGACAATATTTATTTTTCCCTTACATCAAATAAGAGATTAAAATAAAAATGATATGATTCAACCTCAGACCCTTTTGAATGTAGCGGATAACAGTGGGGCTCAAGAATTGATGTGTATTCGAATCATAGGAACTGGGAATCACCAATATGCTCATATTGGTGATATTATTGTTGCTGTAATCAAAGAAGCAGTACCCAACATGCCTCTAGAAAGATCAGAAGTAATTAGAGCTGTGATTGTACGCACGTGTAAAGAACTCAAACGTGACAACGGCATGATAATACGATATGATGACAATGCAGCCGTTATCATTGATCAAGAAGGAAATCCAAAGGGAACCCGGATTTTTGGTGCGATTGCTCGGGAATTGAGACAGTTGAATTTTACTAAAATAGTTTCATTAGCGCCCGAAGTATTATAGTCTTCTAAATCAGACTAGCAGTCAGATATATAAAGTGAATAGATTGTGTCTTATGCATATACCTTAAAATTATAAAGAAGCATGTTGATTATATAAAAATGAGGAGGCACCAATAACTATAGTTTGTCATGGGTAGGGACATTATTGCCAATATAATAACTTCTATAAGAAATGCTGACATGCAACAAAAGGGAAGAGTTCAAATAGTATCTGCTAATATCACTAAAAATATTGTTAAAATACTTTTACGAGAAGGCTTTATTGAAAACGTTCGAAAACATAAAGAAAGCCAAAAAAATTTCTTGGTTTCAACCTTACGGCAGAGAAAGACTGGGAAAAGAAATAAAATCATTTTAAAGCGTGTCAGCCGACCTGGTCTACGAATCTATTACAACTATCAACAAATTTATAAGATTTTAGGAGGAATGGGGATTGTCATTCTTTCTACTTCTAGAGGTATAATGACAGATCGAGAAGCTCGATTAGAAAAAATTGGGGGAGAAATTTTGTGTTATATATGGTAATTCTCCGGGGGTGCCCACTTATTATTTGTAAAATAGAGAATAGAAGTGAATTATAGAACTCTTCCTCTATTAGTTTATAATTAAAGGGGGTTTCCTGGAATGAAAGAACAAAAATTGATTCATGAGGGTTTCATTACTGAATCACTTCCCAACGGCATGTTCCAAGTTCGGTTAGATAATCAAGATAAAATTCTAGGTTATATTTCAGGGAGAATCCGGCGCAGTTTTATACGTATACTACCCGGCGATAGAGTCAAAATTGAAATGAGTCGTTATGATTCAACCAGGGGACGTATAATTTATAGACTTCGCAAAAAAGATTTGAACGATTAGATCCTCCTTTTAAACATCCCCCTCATAGGGGGTATAATTTTAAGTTAAAAAAAAATATTAAGAATGAAGGTAAGGGATTATAAATATGAAAATAAGGGCTTCTGTTCGTAAAATTTGTGAAAAATGTTGCCTGATTCGTAGGCGAGGGCAAATTAGAGTAATTTGTTCCAATCCGAGACATAAACAGAGGCAGGGGTAATCTTTATAAACTTCTCAACAAAGAACCTTTTCATATGAAAAGGATATCCCCGTGAAATATGATATAATAAAATATGACAAAGCCTATAGTAAAGATTGGTTTACGTAAGAATGCACGTAGAATACCAAAAGGAGTTATTCATGTTCAAGCAAGTTTAAACAATACTATTGTAACTGTTACAGACGCACGAGGTCGGGTGGTTTATTGGGCTTCCGCAGGTACTTCTGGATTTAGAGGCACAAGAAAAGGAACACCCTATGCTGCTCAAGCAACCACCTTAAATGCTATTCATACAGTAATCAATCAGGGTATACAACGAGCGGAGGTTATGATAAAAGGTCCGGGTCTCGGAAGAGATGCGGCATTACGAGCCATTCGCAGAAGCGGGATTATATTAAGTTTCGTGCGTGATGTAACACCTATGCCACATAATGGATGCCGCCCACCAAAAAAAAGACGTGTGTAGAAATAATAATTCAATAAAAATAAATGATCCAATAATTATAAATAAAATAATAGTAGGGTTTGAGAATTAAGTAGCAGGATCCACTCGAACACTACAGCGGAAATGTGTTGAATCAAGGATAGAAAGCAAGAGGTCTTTATTATGGTCGCTTCATTCTGTCCCCGCTTCTGATGCGAAGGGCTTTACTTGGAGAAATAGAAGGAACATGCATCGCATGTGCAACATTTAAAAAGGTGATGCATCTATTTGCGTAAGGGGTCCAAGATTTATAACCGCCCAAGATATCATCCCACCGCCTTCTGTATAAATAGTTGACACAACACAGAGTATATAGCTAACCTTACAAACCAATAGGGATCGCGGATATGGTTTGAAATCCGCAAAAAACTCTCACAATGTAAGTTATCCTATAGATATTGTATCCATGCCTGTTTTAAATGCGAATCATAGTATTCATACTTATGGTAATGGGAATAAAAAAAAGAGATACTCTTTCTATAAATATGGACGAAGGGAAGTTTAACTCCTAAAGAAGCACTTCATGAAGCTTATCATAATTTGATTGATTTATTGATTCCCTTTCTACATGCGGAGGAAGGAGATAGGGATTTAAAATAAAATGAAAACAGATGGAATCTACCCCCTTTTAATTTCAAGACAGATTCACTAATCTTAATAAAAATAAAAAAGGAATTTAATTAACATGTATTTTTATTGACCAATTATAATTGTCTCAAAAGGTTCGATAATGCATGCATTATCGAACCTTTTGAGTCATAATTAAACTTACAACAATCCTGTTGGCACTGAAACCATAACTTATTGGGTACTGCGCGAAGTATTTTAAATGCAGGGAAGAAGCACCGTTTGGGCAATATTACCAACGGTGTTGCAAAGGGATCCGCCGGTTCACCTAAGCCCGCATTACATGCAATAGCGCCTAGAATTACTACTGTAAAAATAGATAAAAGATCATTGGGCCATGCGGGTTCTCCATAATAATTATGCCCCATCCTTTTAGCTAATTTAGCTCTTAATACAGGATCATTAAAATTGGGCTTATTTGTTATTCGGATACATCCCCCAAAGGGACCAGACATTAGCAAGAATCACAGAAATATACCCATTTATAAGTTGCAAATAATTAGGTTCTGGCAAGTAAATGCTCAATATCCAAGTAGGCTTACAAACTTGATCATGATCAAGTGCTTTTTGGATTGTCTCATGTCTTTTGGTTGGTATTTATCCCCACAACATCCCAATTTTATTACGTACAAAAATACAAAGTTTTTACTTTTTTACTAATAAAGTCTAGCCCCTGTTCTTCCTTATTTCACTCCAATAGTATCATAGATAAGGGTCGATCCAGAGGAAATGAATGCATCTACATACTATAATAAACTTACCGAGATGACTTAAGATTACTATAGAATTAATAGGAAATACCTCATAGTTGAATAGAAGTATCCAAATAACATGTCTTATTTTTTTTTAATAATTAATATTTGTAGCAATGAAAGACTCTTGTTCCTCCCCGATATGATAAATTAAAAATATATATAATATTTATTTTATATATACGTATCATTGTAAAGTGCATTAACATAAATACGGCAGTAATAAGTGGATTGGCCCACACTAGCACTTCCGCGTAATAATTATACCAAAGGTGATCCTATTATAGGAATAGCCTCGGGCACGCCCGTTACAATTTTTACTGCCCAATAGCTAATTGGGTCCCGAGGTAAGGAATAACCGGTTACGCCAAAAGATGTGTTCAATACAGCCAGAACCACCCCTGCGACCAAGTTAATTTGCGGGGTTTTTTAAACCCCACCCATAAGATATACGCAAAATACGTGTAAGATCCTCATTAAAACCATCCGGTAAAACTGATTAATTTTTAATTTCCAAAATAATAGATAGAAATATTGCAAATAGAGCCATTGCGACTCCCCCACCCCGGAGCTACTTTTCCATATTTAAGGTAGCCATAAATCCTCTTTCATCATGGGTTGTAGTTGTAAATACACAAAATTATCGCGATATCTCCACATCCGGTTTACTTCTAAGCTTTACTGGGTACGCCTTATATACCGCTTTTGGGCAACCCTCTCAAAAATTAAGGGATCCTTTTGAAGTAATTAAAAATCATTTAATTTTTTTCGTTGGAACCTTTGGTGGTTCTCTAAAAAAGATTATCCCTAAAGTTGAAACTAAGATAAATGCATAAACCAATGCTTCCATATATTTTATCGTGGTTTACAATTATAGCTTCCACACCTATTCATTTTGGATCATTAACTATTACTATATTCTAAATTATAATAGACTCTATTATTATATAACTATAGAGCATATAAGATATTCAAAAATATTGAATATGAAATAGATAATAGATCAAAATACAAATACTCAAATACTGCTCGTCTCCTTGGATTATACTTGAGCATCCAAATCTGGATCAATACCGGCAAAAACATCTCTGAACAAGGTTCTGGCGCCGTGCCAAATTTGTCCTAAAAAAATAGCAAAGCAAACGTAGCATGCCCAACAGTGAACCAAACCCCTTGGACTGCTATGAAAAACGCCATCGGATTTCAAAATAGCCCGGTCTCTAATTAAAAAATTTCACCCTTAACTACTGGAAAGGTTTCAAAAAGGGTAGGCATACGACGTACAAAGAGTCCGCGCCCTTCCTTATCTCTAAATATGGGGTGCCCTAACCACCCAACAGCTATTTCATTCCGATTATCCATCGAGCCTGCTCTAAATAACCCCCTTTTAAAAGCTAATTTTTGGGAATCTTAGACCAAGCTTCCGATAAGCTAAGATTTTAAGCTAGTCCGGCCCCAACTCTTATATTTGCTGTAAGTACCCCCGATCTCACTGATAACGAGTGGGGCCAAATAATTATATTGGGGTAGTTGCTTAACCATACCACATAGTTCCAGCAGCAATACTACTGGAAAGCACAGTTTAAATATTACCCATGTGTAATCCTTTGTATATAGACGTTGAGGCGGCGGACGGACACTAAGATGGAATAGACCCGCTGCAATATGATGAGAAGCTATTCCTCCCGGAACAAAAGGATCAAAACCTTCTGCATCCCACGCTGGATTTACAGATTGTACCTTTTCGGTTAGTCCATAAGGATCGGAGACACCCATATAAGCCTGTTACATGAAATACACCAAAGCCAAAGCAAGCCACTACTGAGATAAATAAATTAATTCCAAGTAGCTTGGGCAAATCCAAAGAGGGTTTTCCCGTACGTTCATCAGAGAATATTTAGAGGTCCCAAGAAGCACAAGCAAAAAAACAAAATATGTGCCCCTGCCACACGCCTTAATAACTCCAAATGCCCGGATTTTTTATGGGCCCCCCACAAACATGCCCTGTCTCCACATTGGATCAAGAACCGCTAATTCATATAGAGCCATTGAGATCGACCGGGATCATTCAATACAACAGTATGAACACGATACCAAGGCAAACCCATGTAAATAACCCTTTCTAAAAAAAAATAGACATTATCGCATTAGAAAAGACTAGAGCGTGTGCTTAACCCGTTTGAAATATTTTGTATAGGAAAGAATGAATATTTATTTGTATTCCTTTCTTTGCTTTATAAGAAAGAATATAAACAGATCTTATTTTATACCCGATAAGCACCAATACACAACGGATAGATACTTATTTATTATTTGAAATAATTCAAACAATCTACCGATCCGATCGGTTCCAATCTTTCTTTATTAATTTTGTCTTCACCTAAGTTCTACCATTTTTAATATAAATTCAAAATATAAAAAAATAATAATGAGGACAATAAAGCCATTGTTACGCTTCCATATTAAAGTCAAGCATAGTACTTCATTTTTTATTTATTTTAATGCCCATCGGTGTTCCAAAAGTGCCTTTTCGGAGTCCTGGAGAGGAGGATGCAGTTTGGGTTGACGTATAGTGCGACTTGTCAGACATATTGGTCATATGGTATTTTCCCGTTATCTCCTCCGATCGAGTAGTATATGTTTCGCCCAATCCAATATTCCATATTTTATTGATGAAACCATCAATAATTCGGAGCGTGAAGCACAATAATTCCTATAGGGAATCCATATTATCAATTAGAAAAATTGATGGTTTACTTGGACCGATAAAATAAAGTATCCAGGCTCCGTTCAGATAATACCAAATTTAAAATGGTAAGAGTAATGCAATAATATAAGTATGAACTATAAAATATAATTAAATTAGGAGATTCATTAGTAATGGAATATGTTATTACACGATTACCACTTGTATCATAGTCTATTCTTAGACTGATCCAATCGAGTAGTATGATTAATACATCAAATAGTTAAAGATATTAAATTAATAAAAAAACAAGCGGTACTTAAAGCATTTGCCCTATATGCGCGAATGGAATTTGGACAAACATTCCCCCGGAGTAGAACAAGAACCTAAAAAAATGAAAATGGCCCATTCAGGAACAAGAAATTACATCGTAATTTGAATTTTGATGAAACAATACATCAATGATAAGTTAGTTAAATAAGTTCATAAAATTCTTTTTTATTTTATACATTTATAGAATATAGGGAATAGGGGTCCAAAACTCCTGGTAAAATAAAAAAAAAGAAATAGGACTGGAATCAACACATTGCTTTTTCACAATTCTTTTGAACCGTATGCATCCAAAGGTGCACATACGGTTCCTCAGGGACACAATTTTGCCCTAATCAACCGACTTCATCGAGAAAGATTACTTTTTTTAGGCCAAGAGGTTGATAGCGAGATCTCAAATCAACTTGTTGGCCTCATGGTATATCTCAGCATAGAAGATGATACTAGGGATCTTTATTTGTTTATAAACTCTCCAGGCGGGTGGGTAATACCAGGAATATCCATTTATGATACTATGCAATTTGTGTCACCGGATGTACATACAATATGCATGGGATTAGCCGCTTCAATGGGATCTTTCATTCTGGTCGGAGGAGAAATTACCAAACGTCTAGCATTCCCTCACGCTTGGCGCCAATGAGTTTTTATTTGAGATGAGAAAAAATAAGACTATGCCTTCGCTGTATCAAATATTAATAAAATAAAGAATAAGTAACAATAGCATGGCACTTCAAGTTCGATATGAACAAACCCTTATTGTTTTTTTACATAATATTTTGTATCGAGATAGTAGTATGAAAGAAGTTTTATTTCCAATTTGATCTTATGTGTCAAGAGTAAATTTCAGCGTCACAAACCTTTTTTATTCTCGGATCGTATCAAAAAGAAACTTTGGGATTGCTAAACTACAGACGAGATCAATAGATAAAGCAACAGAGCCATCATAGTATTTTTTTTATGAAAGGAAGGGTGGCAAATGGGTCATTTAACGATTTGGATCAGATGGATTCTCTAGAATTTATTCTATCAAAAATTAATTCCATTGCAGAGCCGTATGCAATGTACAAAAGATGCCCGTACGGTTGTTTAATTCTATTTTTTTATCCAATCCGTGCAATATAGAGATAAAAAAACCGTTCATGATGTATATAATCAGGGTTATGATTCACCAACCCGCTAGTTATTTTTATGAAGCGCAGGCAGGGGAATTTATCCTGGAAGCAGAAGAACTGTTGAAGCTTCGCGAAACCCTCACAAAAGTTTATGTACAAAGGACGGGCAACCCTTTATGGGTTATATCCGAAGATATGGAAAGGGACGTTTTTATGTCAGCAACAGAAGCCCAAGCTTATGGCATCGTTGATCTTGTAGCGGTCAAAAATTAAAATACTGGGGATTTTTTATAAATTATAAATATAGAATATCATTGAAAATCCGTGATTTTATATTGAATAGAAATCATTCATAATAATCAACCATCAGGTTAAGATCGATCTAAGCCAACCCACCCGCTCTATTCTATCTAGAATGAGAGATTCTATAGACACGACATGCCAACCATTAAACAACTTATTAGAAACGCAAGACAGCCAATAAAAAATGTCACGAAATCTCCCGCTCTTCGAGGATGTCCTCAGCGTCGAGGAATATGTACTAGGGTGTATGTGCGACTCGTTCAGTTCAGATAATGAGTTTTAAGAAATAAAGAGATTCTTTACGACCACTACCAATGAATAGGATAGATATAGATGGAGTATAATACGGACATTTAATTTACTATTTTATAATATATAGAAATATATAGAAATTAAAATATATCATCTACCTATATTAAATTTATGGTTCCTATTGGTGCAAACCCAATCGCTCCGTTTGAGATGTGAAGCAATTCTCCATTGGTAGCAAATAGTTACCCATTAAGCGGAAAAACATAGTTTGATAAGAAGCAAAAAAGTTATGCTCTTATTCTTTAAAAAACGGACTAACAGGGTAAGCTACCCAGCCAACTTTCAGAATTAAATGCCGTCACTGTATGGATAGCTTTTTTGTGAAAAGGACTGTTTTAAAAATAGATGGGTAGAGGCCAAAGAGTGTGAACTATACAAGTTCACAACCCGATTTGATGAAATTAAAAAGAAGAGGCTCCGGTTTATAGAGAGGACCTCACCGTTTCATAAGTTGCCATAGAAACGAGGGAACCCACTATTCTTTTTTATTTAGTATCAGTTTATTTCCTGGCGAGATACCCGGAAGAAATAAATTGTGGTTGGGAAGGTCATAGCAGCAAAAGCCATTGGGATTTATATTTTATATATTGGAAGAATCCGTTTTGTTATTAATTGACCGGAGGAAAGGGATGACTGAAAGAAGAGAAATCAATTAGTTATTCAATAAAGTTTCATTTGATTAAATGACTAGAGTTAAACGAGGATATGCAGCTCGGAGACGTCGAAAAAAAATTTGTTTATTTGCATCAACCTTTATAGGGGCTCATTCAAGACTTACTCGAACAACTACTCAACAAAGAATGAGAGCTTTGGTTTCCTCTAATCGAGATAGGAACAGGAAAAAGAGAGATTTTCGTCGTTTGTGGATCACTCGTATAAATGCAGTAACTCGTGAGGATAGGGTATTTTATAGTTATAACCGATTTATACACAATCTGTACAAGAGCAAATTGCTTCTGAATCGTAAAATACTTGCGCAAATAGCCTTATCAAATAAAATTTATTTTTATATGATTCCCAATCAAAAATAAAATAAAGGAATAAAAGAATCTTAATATAATATAATTTAAACAGAATTTCCCGGAGAATTAACTCCGGGAATCCAGAATAAAAATAAATTAACATTTGAGTAGTAAGAATAAACAAGCATCTTTAAATAAAAAAAGATTCCTTCCCCATTTTTTGCTTTTTATAACAAAATAACCCAATATGTATTCTCGGGGTTTTGAGCAAAGCATGAATATAAGGTTCCAATTGGAGTTTTGGGGAGTATATCTATTTATTTTTGGTTCTAGGGATCAACTCCGCTCTATCCAATTGTTTCTCATTGTTACGAAAAGGTAACGAAGATAAAATACGAGCTTGTTTTATAGCAATAGTAATTAATCGTTGTTGTTTCAGGGTCAACCTATTCACCCGTCTAGATAAGATTTTTCCTTGTTCACTAATAAATCGACTAATTAGACTCATGTTTCTATAATCAATCTGATCCCCCGATTCAATGGGGGGTAAACGTCTACGAAAAGATCGCTTGGATTTATCCATGGTTTGTTTATTATTATATATGTTAAGTCCCGCTCCTTGAAAAAATAACACACGCATTCTGTTCCATCTATTTATTTATTTCTCCATGAATCATATATTTTTTACAATAGCAACAAAATCTTATCAATTATAATCTTTTGAGTAATATATCTAGAAATGCCCGGCGATTCTTTATTAATACCCTTTCGAACGCAACAGGTACATTCCAAAATAACTATAATTCTTATATCTTTACCCTTAGCCATGAACCCCCCCCTTTTTTTTTCACTTTATAACTATCCTCGTTTTATTTTTTATCCGAACCTAATTAATAAAATTTACTAACTCAAAATAAAATTTGTAAATATCTTTTTTTAAGTACTATATGAATTCTTAGGAATTACTCTAACTATAAAGAAAGAGAGGCATGTTCATTAAGAGAAGAATATTAAGAATATAGTAAAAATTCAGTAATACAATTTTTTATAACTAGAAATTATCCCTATCCTAAAAAAGGGGGGAATGGAATTGGAGCCATTTTACGTATAATTGATTTCAAATCTTCTTAATTTAACCACATATAAATACAATGATTAATTAAAAATTAAGAAAGGGGAATTACAGGGCATCCGGAAATAAACGATGAATTTATATCAATAGACCCAAACCATAGAGTGGTTTACGCAGGTGCCATGGAGAGATATGTTTTTATTGTATATTGTAATATCTAATACATATATAGTCTAGTTTGGTATTTTAAATTCTTATACATAGATCATAGATAACCCGATGACCCGGCATAAAAGTTAAAAGATCTATATAGGGTAGAGGAAAAAAATAAGGATGTGGAAAACAATACATGAATTTTGTAAAATGACGCTGTGCAACAATTTTTAAAAGGGATGTAGCGCAGCTTGGCAGCGCGTTTGTTTTGGGTACAAAATGTCACGGGTTCAAATCCTGTCATCCCTACCTATTATTTCTCCTATGAAAAGCTACGAGGAATTCATTGAGTAAGATCGGATAAAATGGAACATAATCTTGCATTTTGATATATTATATGTACGCAATATCTTTTGAAATTCTTTTCCTTACAATTGGAACTCCTGTTATAGGATATAAGAAAGCGCTCTTAGTTCAGTTTGGTAGAACGCGGATCTCCAAAACCCGATGTCGTAGGTTCAAATCCTACAGAGCGTGATCCCATTACGTTTATGTTATGCCGAATAAAAAAAACAAAGTATAATTGCAACTTGCATTTTACCTCCTACAAGGAGTAGGCATATAAAAAAAATGTTAATAAATTAAAGGTCCAACTGATCACCACCCCTTTATTGCAAATATGCAGTTAAAAATAACTCTATTAAAGTAATAGGGATTAGACCTAAGACGATTCCAAATAGAAAAACTTCAATCATTTTTAGAGGTAAGATCTATCCCTATTATCCGGGAATTGGCAATTGACGCGGGAAATAACCAAAGAATACCCAAAATAAAATATTCAGAGAGGCTTTTATTTTTATTCAAAAAAATTGTTTATTGAATTTAATTCTTTTCAAAGAAGTTGTATCTTGTTCAAACCAATAAGCATAGCTGAGGCAGCCAGTAAAAATAAAAAGCCGAAATAACTAGTTAGAATAGGCATTAAAGATATAAATTAGATATGTTCTTTTACCTAAGTATAAACCCAGATACGACGGTAAGAAAAACTCATTGAAAGAATGCGTTTAATCCCAAGCGAAAATCCTTGAATCATCAGTCATTCTATACCGACACTAAAATAAAAAGAAAATATAGATTCAGGTTATATAGGTGGATTCATAAGTTGTGTCATGGACCGATCCTGTGATTCCTAATCAACAGATTCATTGTGCAATATTCCAAAACGGAATTATATTTAAGTTTAAAGTATTTTTTAATTATAAAATAACCTACATTTACTTTTGTCATTTTAACTCATTAGATTTGTAAAGAGGAAGAGCTCAATTGTTCCACGATAAAAAAAAAATAAAATTATGAATCGCCGAAGGGGTTCAATGAGATATCTCATTGATTATTAGAGCCCATACATTCAAGATCTTTGCTTTATCTTACTATGGCGAAGCCGCTAATGTTTTAACCCATCCTTTTATTATGAAAAAACAATAAAGGAGGAATCTTTGTATTTTAAAAATAATCCAAGACATATGGGTTTATCCTTATGAAACATCCCGGAAACCCTTTTATTTTTACACTCTAAACGAATAAACTCAAAAGATCAGGAGAAAAATCACGATTCTTTAAATACTTTATAGAAACATATTTTTACTTTCATTTTACCCGTCCTTGCTTTGTATGTATATGCTTATTTTATATTATTATAAAGAGTATTAAAATAGAAAGAGTATTAAAAGTAATGAATTTAAAACATCTGGCAAAAGAGAACATACATCATTCTATTGATCGACAATAATTTCGTACAACTGAACCTTTTAAAACTGTTGCCAAGAAGAACATAATACCTTGGACTCGTAATGGGTCTTGAAGCACTATTTCTACGTCTCCCTGACCAAAACCCTCCCACATTTGGATTACTTGTTAATGGTTGATCAAGCTTGATGGATTCACCTTCTGAAACAATAAGTTCTGGTCCTGGAGGTATAGCATCAACCGCTTGACGTCCATCTAATACATTTCATATCCCCCCTTTTACCATTAGCAAGAACTTGTTTAAGTTGCATATCATAAGGAATTTTAAAAACTGTTTAAAATAAAGTATCTTAAAGTACAGCTTGCGGAACTTAAATATCCACGGGCTAAGTGACCAATTGGCGCATACAATTCGCCCAGTGGCTTCTCGTGGATTTGTATAACCCTGCTGCGCAAAAATAGGATATGCATTTGAGATAGATGCTCGAGTTATTACATATATCATGATCAATACATATATTTTGCTTAGATAGGTAGCTAGCAGAATCCCCTATCCACAAGTTTGCCATTGTATTGATTGTGCTGCTTGAGGTGAAAATATAAAGAGTAAGTAATATTTTGAATGATTTATTTATACACGAAGAAAGATCTTTATTTGCACGATTTAAAAAATGGAAGATCCAAATCCAATATTTAACAATTGTATCTAGAATCACTGGAAAAGTTGAAACAAGACCAGATATTATCTGATAATTCTCAGCCAATCCAAAATAGTTGTAGATCAAACCAATAATGAGTTCCCAACCAGGGGTCGAGTGAAATCTGATCCATAAATAAGTAACTAAAAGAATAGAAAAAGCTTTGATTGTGTCACTTAAGTTATAGATAAATTTATGAATCCAATAATTCAGAATGAAAGGTTGTTCATTACCAAGAACAAAATAACCACTTACAATAGCGAAACAGATTATATTTGTCGATAAATGCAAATTTTAGGGTTTCCTTGTGCATTTCTATACGAAGCCCTTGTATATGTGTTTCCGAGTACTCCTTTATCATCTCGTCCAACAGGAAGAGTTCTTCTAATTCCATAAATTTTTATATAAATATAATTCAAAAGCATTTTTAAATGCCCGGTATTCCACCAATTAAGAACCCAAGTATCTAGACATTTATTCAAATAGAGAGAAACCCACCAGGTCAAAAATGCATAAACACAAGATATGGGGCCGATGTTTTTTCCATTCCGTATCTGTGATGCGAATTGTTAATGAACCTGTTTCCTTCGTCGATTATATCTTAGATTTCTATTAAGCACCGGTTCTATAACAAGACTAACAAGAATAGGGTGTCAATTAAATAAAAAGAACTGAGCCTAGTGCTATACTTCCTTTTTTGAATCCGGATTCAAGGGAAGGAAACCATGTAGCTGAAATAACTCATTAAGAACACTTTTTAAAGGATTACGTGGTATTATTGGGTCGAATAAGCCCTTATTGAATGAATACTCAGCCGCTTGTGAACCGTCGGGTATTGTCTTTTTCAATGTTTGTTCAATTACCCTTTTCCCCGCAAACGCAATGTAAGCATTAGGTTCAGCAATAATGATATCTCCCAACATACCAAAACTTGCTGTAACTCCACCAGTTGTAGGAGATGTCAGGATTGATACATAGAATAACTTTTGATTTGATTGATAACCATATGAAGCAGAAGATATTTTAGCCATTTGCATCAAGCTAAAACTCCCTTCTTGCATGCGTGCTCCTCCAGAAGCACACACAATAATGACAGGCAGAGATCTATTAGCAGCATACTCGATCAAGCGGGCAATTTTCTCACCTACTACAGATCCCATGCTACCTCCCATAAACTGAAAATCCATAACTCCAATTGCTATGGGAATACTATTTAGTTGACCTACGCCCGTTTGAACGGCTTCAGTTAAACCTGTGTTTTTTTGATAAAAATGGATACGATCTCTATAAGGTTCCTCCTCTGAATGAAATTCAATGGGGTCCATAGAGACCATATCTTCATCCATAGACTCCCAAGTGCCAGGATCAATAAAAAGTGCAATTCTATCTGAACTACTCATGTTCAAATGATATCCGCAGTGTTCACAAATATGCATTTTTGACCTAAAAAATTTTTTATAATTTAATCCATAACAATTCTCACATTGAACCCATAACTGTCTGTATTTTGTATTTATATCCAAATTGTTGGATTTTTCTCTGCTACTTAAAGAACTATTACTAATTTTGATACTATAATTTGCGCCTTTAATACTACTTATACTCTCCGTATAAACGATACTATCAATGTAATCGTTGATACCACTGTAAATGTCACTATTAAGACTGATTTCAAAACGAAGATAAGTATCAATGCAACTGTTAATGTGATTATTCAAATTAGATTGAGTATCATAAATAGAAGAATAAGAGTAGTAATTGCTACTATTAGACCCACTATTCAAAGAACAAGAAAATAAAATATCTAGTTCACTAAAATAAGAACTGGCATTATCAATATAAAAATATACAGAATAGCTTTCATAATTACTATTTATAACGAAAAAAGTATGATCAGAGATAAAACTCCAAATATTCCTGTTATCAAATAAATAATTAATATTATAACTGTCCCAGCTAGGAATATCTTTCTCCGCATCATTGAGAAGAGGCTCTTCACTTCTACCGGTATGTCCAAGAGCATCAAGACTATACATCGATTGACTTAGTCCACACCTATGCTCTAACTTCTTGTTAGACAACATAAAATTGAACCCACATTTTTCCATAGAGCCTTTCTGCCCCCTATTTTATAAATTAATAAAAAACTAATACTAATATATGAATAGTCATTTGATGAATAAAAATCATTTTACTATTTTTTCTTTCTTTTTATTTTTCATCATAATTCAAAAGAAGCATATGATCCAATACTTAATATTTTTCATTAAAAACTGAGTTTATAGAATTAAAAAGACAATTTTAAAGATGGGGATCCTTCCCTTGGCCTGAAACTAAAGAATATAAGATGATTCACCAATCCAATCCCAAGGATCCAGGATTAAGCCTATGGTTCCAACAATAAAGAATACAAGCTGTGAAGCCTTCAATCTTATCTTTAAATTTTACATATACTCGTAAAAGGCCTGCACATATAAAAGATATATTCAAATACACAAAGACCCTCATAGTATAGAATGTTCGTTATGTTTTCCCAAAAAAGATTGGGCCAAGTTTCATTGCAATAAATTAGGATAACAAACCGCAATTGCTTAATTATACGCGCTTATTTTGTCTATTTATCTAGCTTATCCACTGGGTCAAAATCAAATTTGATCTCTTTTCATACTTCACAAGCAGAGCGGTTAGCTCAGGGCTCCATTTGCTAGCTTCACGAGCAAGAGCTCGTCCCTCATTACGAGCTTGCACACATGCTTATAAAGCCACCAAACTGTAGTGCGGAATCATCTCCAAAGATTTTGGTTAGGGCAGGCAATATGCCAAACACGAATACCCCCTGAAGCCACGGGAAGAACACCTGGCATAGAGACCCAGTCTTGAGTGAAAAAAATACCACGACTTCTATCTTTTTAAATAAAATCATCACATAATAAATCAACAAAACCCAAAGTCATCTCACGTTTGCCCACTACTGTGCCAGAGTGAATATGATCTCCACCAGACATACGTAATGCTTTAGCTAGCACACAAAAATGCATTGCGCGATGGATGTGAAGAAGTAGACCGTTGTCGCGGCAATTACGATAGGAACTCCCAATCCTATGACAAATACCGATCTTTTTATCATTTCTTCGCATGTACCCCAGCAGTTTCATTCAAGTAATGTCCTTTGATTTCACCCGTTTTGGATTGCGCCTTATAAAGAGATTCGTCACAAAATAATAAATGATCTCTCCAACGCATAAATGGTTGTGAGTTCACGTTTTCATCATCCTTAGTAAAATAAAGCCCACCCCGTATAAATTAATAAACCGCTCACCATAATTTTTTGCGGAGAATCCAAATTTTGGTTTAGCGGACCTTGCTTGTAAAGTTTTGGAATAAGAAGGGGAAATTCACGGATCTTCCAGACGTAGAGCTCGCAGGGCTTTGGAATTAGAAGCATGTTAGTAACAGAACCCTAGGTCTAAAGGATAAGCTACATAAGCAATATATCAATATGTGGTAGCATCGCCCTTTGTAACGATCAAGACTGGTAAGTCCATCAGGCCCACATGGTTGTCCATGTACCAGTATAAGATTAAGGCGGAACTCCCGGTTGAGGAGTTACTCCGAATGCTGCCAAGATATCAGTATCTTTGGTCTCGTAGTCAGGAGTATAATCTTTAACACCAGCTTTAAATCTAACGCTTGCTTTAGTCTCTATTTGTGGTGACATAAGCCCCCCTCCTTACAACTAATTAATTAATAATTCTCACAACGACAAGGTCTACTCGATATGAATTAGGCGTGAATGAAACCTTCAAGAAATATTCAACGAAACTCATATTATCAACTAATGAATAATAAAAATTGTAAAAGGTTTCGCTATCGGACCATGCATTTTATACTCTTTTACATTGATTTTTCATTCAGTGCTTTTCAAAAAAAATTTTCGACATATTTATTATTATGAGAAGCAATCCCACTACTTATGATCCTAGGGCGTATCGCTCAAATAATTGGTCCAGTACTGGATGTAATTTTTCCGCCGGGCAATATGCCTAATATTTATAATGCTTTGGCAATTAAAGAGTAGAGATACTGTTGGTCAGCAAATTAATGTAACTTGTGAGGTACAACAATTATTAGGAAATAATCAAATGAGTGCTACAGATGGTCTGAGGAGAGGAATGAAAGTGATTGGCACAGTAGCTCCTCTAAGTGTTACAGTAGGCGGAGCGACTCTCGGACGAATTTTAAACGTTATTGGCACAACATCTCCCATTCATAGATCTGCACCCGCCCTTATACAGTTAGATACAAAATTATAAATCTTTGAAACAGGGATTAAAGTGGTGGATCTTTTAGCCCCTACCGCCGTGGGGCAAAATTGGGCTATTTGGAGGAGCTGGAGTGGGTAAAACAGCACTCATCATGGAAATTACATAGGTTAAATGAATGAACCGCTTATCAACCTTATTAGGCAAGAATGTCTTCTGCAGTGGGTTGATAACCCACCCTTAGTACGGAAATGGGTTCTTTGCAAGAAATAATTACTTATACCAAAGAAGGGTCTATAACATAGATCCAAGCAGTTTATGCACCTGCGGATGATTTAACCGACCCTACTCCTGCCACGACATTTTCACATTTAGATGCTACTACCGTATTATCAAGACAAAGGGTTAAGCAAACTTAACAACGTTACAAATAACTTCAGGACATTATAGCTATCCTTGGGACTGTAGCAAGAGCGCGAAAGATTGAGCCGTTTCTTATCACAACCCTTCCTTGTTGCAGAAGTCTTTACTGGTTCTCCAGGGAAATATGTTGGTCTCGCAGAAACAATTTGGGGTTTAAATCAATCCCTTCCGGAGAATTGGACGGTCTTACCGAGCAGGCATTATTTGGTGGGTAACATCGATGAAGCTACCGCGGAAAGCTATGACCTTAGAAGAGGAGAGCAAATTTAATAAATGACCCTAAATCTTTGTGTGCTAACTCCTAATCAAATGATTTTGGATTCCGAAGTGAAAGAGATTATTTTATCTACTAATAGTGGACAGATTGGCGTATTACCAAATCATGCCCCCATTGTCGCGGCTGTAGATATAGGTCTTTTTATAATACGACTAAATGGTAACGGTGGCTCTTATGGGTGGTTTCGCTAGTTTAGGAAATAATGCGGAAATTTAGTACTGACATTGATCCACAAGAAGCTCAACAAACTCTTTAAATAGCTGAGGGTAATAGACAAGCAATTGAGGCAAATCTAGCTCTAAGACGAGCTAAGACGCGAGTAGGGGCTGTCAGTTTGATTTCCTATTAGTAGTTCATCAATACATTCAATCAAGTTCTTTATTATATCCTACACACTACATTATTCTTCCACAAAATTAACACAATAACGAAAAAAGAGGATGGGTGGAGAAACTTATTAGATACCGGATTCCATGGTATCTAATAAATTCTACCTACTATTGGATTTGAACCAATGACTCCTGCCGTATGAAAGCAATGCTCTAACCGCTGGGTTAAGTAGGTCATTTATCACCACAAAAGAGATCTGCATCACTTCAATGGATTATAGGTAAAATATATTACCAGGAAACATAAACGGATCAGAGAGTTATCATGCGGGATTCTGGGATACCCTTCTTCCTTTTTAGAAGTATATGTCTGACTCCGTAGATTCGAGAGAACAAGATAAAATAGCCTGACAACTATTTGGTTTGATCTGATTCAGGTGCGAATTACGGCGCCAAATAAAATAAAACCTGCCATTGTAAGGTAAATGCTCAGCCCATTAAATGCAGGGCATAATGAATCTAAGGATCTCAAAAAACCTATTTTTGTCCTATGAGCTTTTAGGTGTATGGAGTCTTATATTTTACTCTTGCAGCGGAAAAATATAGACTCCATTTAACTCAGTTTTATCCAGGCCGAAGGCAGACCTAAATTCAAGGTCACACTTCTTTGGAACAGTTCAAATCATTTTGATAAAGATAAGTTTTATCTGTTTTACCGAGAAAGTCTACGGTTCGAGTCCGTATAGCCTAAATAAATTCCCTTTTTGGTTTGTATAGATAGTTGGAACAATAAAAGAAACACACTAGTTCATTTAAACCCAACGCGCTCTCTTCATCCACTTTCATGAATGAATTACATATGATATTTTCATCATATTTATAAGATTTATAAGCGGTTTTATTTTTTTAATAATTCATCCTATTTCGTCCTTATCCTTCAATTTATGCATGGCGAAAAGAAGCGTTGGGTCAGAGTCTCTTCTTATGAATTAGTGAATAAAGCAGAGTTCCCTTGTCCATTAAATCAAAATGTGGGATAGACGAAGAAGCCGCAGGTTAATTTATCTGAAATACATCCTTTGTATTTATATCCTTACACTGTTTAGCTATTAAAATTTAATATACTTTATATGAAATAATAAAAGTATGAACAGAGAGGAATATCTAATGCATTATTCACGTGTCAGGAACCAGATTCGAACTGGTGACACGAGGATTTTCAGTCCTCTGCTCTACCAACTGAGCTACCCCGACCATTTCTCTGCATCATCCTAGCAGAGTACTTGTATCTATGTCAATGAAAAGAACTAAAAAATAAAGTCTTAACAAATTGGACCTAGCCCATTGAATCTTTACTTTATTTGTCAATGTAAGGATAATTATATGGGCTGTGAATGATTCAATAACGTAGATTCTCTATGTTCATTTGTGGAGGTATTGTATCTATCCAAATAAAATGGGATTGGAGGATACGAGGGTAAAGAAAAAGTGAGGAATTCCAACGGGCTTTTTCTTGGGGATAGAGGGACTTGAACCCTCACGATTTTAAAATTCGACGGATTTTCTTATTACTATAAATTTCCTTGTTGTTGGTATTGACATGTAAAACGGGACTCTCTCTTTATTCTCGTACGGTTCATCTTCAATTATAATTGATTCACAAGAACTCTTCCATTTTTCTATGTATACGTGCGTATTAGGTATATAAGGTTATCCTTTTTTTTTTAGAAGCATTTTAGCTACTAACGTTAGAACAGCTTCCATTGAGTCTCTGCACCTATCCCTTTATATTCCCCTTTTTCATTCTTTTCTCAAAAACGAAGATTTGGCTCAGGATTGCCCGTTTTTAGTTCCAGGGTTTCTCTGAATTTGGAAGTTACCACTTAGCAGGTTTCCATGCTAAGGCTCAATCCAATCAAGTCCGTAGCGTCTACCAATTTCGCCATACCCCCTTTGCTCTGAGACAAGGATTCAGTTGTAATTACATCCACCTATTTTATGAACCTTATTTGATTCAATCCAAATTATTCTATCATCATTCATTATTTTTTGCCCTCTCTTTTATAATGATAGAATCCAAACTTTTATCATTTATTTTATATTATTCAAATAGAATATAATTCTCTTTTAACTATTTATCTATTAGGATATATATATATAGTTTCATTACATAAAGTTTAAGGTATAGTTTTTTATAATAGTAATAAATAAATATTTTAATTGTAAGTTTTATTTTATATTTTCAAAATAGAATCATTATTCCTATACAGTATTGCTCTAATATCCGCCCGCTTAGCTCAGAGGTTAGAGCATCGCATTTGTAATGTGATGGTCATCGGTTTGATTCCGATAGCCGGCTCTTTTTATTTCCATTATTTAAAATCTCCACTTTGTTTTCTCTAAATGTAAGGGTAAGTTGATTACAACAATGAGATCTCTACAGAATAAATTGTAAAACGTAGTCTTTACCGGAATTTCCTATATTTTATTCTGTTTTGCTGATCCTTTAGTTCAGTCTGAATTTATATTTTTTTGTCAAATGAAAGTAAATAAAAAAGGAGCCTTTATATGTCTCGTTACCGAGGACCCCGTTTTAAAAAAATACGCCGGCTTGGGGCTTTACCGGGACTCACTAGTAAAATACCCAGATCCAGAAGTGATCTTAAAACCCAATTGCGCTCTGGAAAAAGATCGCAATATCGTATTCATTTAGAAGAGAAACAGAAATTGCGTTTTCATTATGGTCTAACAGAGCAACAATTACTGAAATATGTGCACATTGCTGGAAAAACCAAAGGGTCAACAGGCCAGGTTTTACTACAACTACTCGAGATGCGTTTGGATAACATACTTTTTCGATTAGGTATGGCTTCAACCATTCCTGGAGCCAGACAATTAGTTAACCATAGACACATTTTAGTAAATGGCCATATAGTGGATATACCGAGTTATCGTTGCAAACCCCGAGATATTATTACTGCGAAGGATAAAGAAAGATCAAGAGCTCTTATTCAAAATTATCTTGTTTCACCCCCCCGCGGGGAATTGCCAAACCATTTGACTATAGACTCTTTCCAATATAAAGGATTCATAAATAAAATAATAGATAGTCAATTTATTGGTTTGAAAATAAATGAGTTGTGGGTCGTAGAATATTATTCACGTCAAACTTGATTCTCACGAAAATAAAAAAGCGAGGTTCATACAATTTTTACTCCTTTTGCTTAAATAAATAGAGGATCTTGTGCCCTGTCTCATTCACGCATCACAGAGTTCCATTAATAGTAATGGATGGCTCCGGGATTTATTATGGGCACAAGCATCTCGGGTAATTAAGTCTTATGGTTCTTCATTACCTGCATATGGTCTTTTTGTCTGGGCTTTAAGCTTAATGTTTTTATTCAGCGGCCGTGGTTATTGGCAAGAACTCATTGAGTCCATCGTTAGGAGTAACCCATTACATGGGCATTCTTATCAGCAATAATTATTGCAGTAGGATAATGGATAGGAGGATTTGAAAGGCATTATTAAATTAGAACGTCTTTATAAGAACATTTTTGCTTCGCACTTTAGACAGTTAGCAATAATATTTCTGTGGACGTCCGTAAATATGTTTCATGTAGCTTGGCAAGAAAATTTTAAGTCATGGATATGGGACCCTTTACATGTCAGACCTATCGCTCATGCAATTTGGGATCCTCATTTTGGTCAACCCGCTGTATAAGCCTTTACTGGAGGAGGCGCTATTGGTCCAGTGAATATTGCTTATTATGGTGTTTATCGGCGGTGGTATACAATCGGATTACGCACCCATAGTGCTTTATACTGTTAACCAAGCGTTTCGTGGTTCAAAAATGCCGAATCTCGTCTCAATCATCATTTGTCAGGACTTTTTGGAGTAAGTTCCTTGGCGCCGTATCCCCAAGCTCTGGGACCCTTTTTTATGCTAAAAACCTTGATTCCAGCAGTCATTTATTTGGTACCCCCCAAGGGGCAGAAACTGCTATTATAACTCTTATTGGGGGATTCCATCCGCAAACGCAAAGTTAAATAAATGCAATAGCTAACTTAGGGATTGGGCACAGTATCAAAGATCTTTTATAAGCGCACATTCCTCCGGGGGGTCAATTAGGACACAATAAATAACTTGCTTCATCTTCAATTAGGTCTTGCTCTAGCCTCTTTAGTAAGTAGCTCAACACGTGTACTCTTTACCTGCTTATGCATTCATAGCACAAGACTTTACTGCTAAAGCTGCGCTATATACTCATCAACAATACATCGCAATCGCAGGGTTCATCATGACAGGAGCCCTCGCTCATGGGGCTATATTCTTCATTAGGGATTACAATCCGGAACAGAATGAGGATAATGTATTGGCAAGAATGTTAGACCATAAAGAGGCTAGAGCATCTCATTTAAGTTGGGCAAGCCCTTTATTGGGATTACATACCATATTTGCCCAATGAATAAAATCTGCTCATGGCAAGACTTCATATGGGTTTGCTGCACTTTTATTAACAATAGGGCCGAGAGATTTATTAGTTCACCATGCTATTGCTCTGGAATTTTAGTAAAAGGTGCTTTAGATGCGCGGGGGCGCTTGTTATATTTATGCTTGGGACGCATTTTATTTGGCAGTTTTCTGGATGCTAAATACCATTGGCATTGGAAACACAACTTATCGATTGATATAACCATTTTGGTATGGATAGTTTATTGATCTGGGCGTGGATGTTATTATTTGGACATCTTGTTTGGGCTACTGGATTCATGTTTTTAATTTATTGGCGTGGCTCTTTCTATTGTGCAAGCAAGATTGGTTGGATTAGCCCATTTTTCCGTAGGTTATATATTCACTTATGCAGCTTTCTTGATTGCCTCCACATCAGTCAAATAGTGAACTCTTCTTTTGAAGAATAATTTTTCCATCTAGGATCTGAACTGTATCATTATAGGAACTAAACATTATGGCAAGAAAAAGTTTGATTCAAAGGGAGAAGAAGCGCCATAAATTGGAACAGAAATATTATTGGATTCGTCGATCTTCAAAAAAAGAAATCAGCAAAGTTTCCTCGTTGAGGGAAAAATGGAAAATTAATGGAAAATTGCAATCCCCACCACGTAATAGTGCGCCTATACGTCTTCATCGACGTTGTTTTTTAACCGGAAGACCTAGGGCGAACTATCGAGACTTTGGACTATCTGGACACATACTTCGAGAAATGGTTCATGCATGTTTGTTACCAGGCGCAACAAGATCTAGTTGGTAAGTATAAAATCATGTTTTCTATTATGATCATAAAATATCGGATAGGACCCTATGCCATATCTATAAAAAATGGTAAAGGGTCCTATCCGATATTTTTTCGTCCATCAGTCCCCGGTTGTTTAGCGCGGAGTAGAGCAGTTGGGTAGCTCGCAAGGCTCATAACCTTGAGGTCACGGGTTCAAATCCTGTCTCCGCAACATTTTTTTTGTTGGTAGGAAATAAAAGGGTCTAGTATGCATAGTAGCCAACTATACCGACCAAATCTTTATCATGGGTGGATAGCGGGGATCAAAACCGCACATTCTCCTTGGCAAAGAGATATTTTACCATTTGGCCATATCCACATTTTATTCGTTCCTTATACGTGCGCATATGCTCACACATATATGTGTATGGATCATATTTGCGCAGGGCCAGATACAAAGACTATATAAAGTAAGATTCCAAACTAAGGCTCAGATGGAATATGAGCATGTCTCACAATTTTAATTTTTTAGAAAGATTATACTTTTTTAATCGGGGAAATACCAAAGAAGTTCAAGAGATGAGAGAATTAAGGATAGCTACCATAATGATGTACCGGAAAATACAACGGGTACACTAATCAGTAAGATTACTGAAGTTGCAATTAATGCTAATTGGAAAGCAATAGTAATGCTTGTCATCTCCAAACTACCAACAAATTGATTCATTAGAACTTATTACCACTTTTTTATTTGGGCATGTAGTCGAGCAGATAGTTAATGCATAATATTTTTGTATTCGTAGTAATAAAATAGAGATTATATCTGGTAGAGATGGCTGAGTGGTTGATAGCCTTGGCCCCCTTTTTCATAAAGGGACTGGCTCGGCTAGCCGAGCCAGAACAGAAAAAACAATAGATATAAAGAATAAAATATCATTAAAAACCCCGCTGCAGCTGCACGCTCCCTCTTCCCGCATGAGAGGTAGCTACGCCACCCACGGAATTTAAAGTAAAGGAGCATGAGTCATATATTTTGACGAACGTAGTTCTTGCCAAGGCTATATGTCTTTTTTCAGCCTACTCAAGCAACCCCCTTAGAGGTTATAACCAGGGAGCACAAAGATCCCAAAAATAGCCTCTCTGGTTGGAGAGCACATTAAATATTTATCTAAACCAGCGGGCCCTTGGGTGGATCCCACGTTAGCTCCAAGACGTTGGTCCTCTCACTATAAAGGTAAATGCTTGAGCTTGAGAAGCTTCTCCGGCCCAGTGGGTCCGTAAAACCCACTAGGATAATCGGTGTTATTGAACCAGAGACAGATAAAGCACCTAAACTGTAAGACAAGTAAGCCTCTCCAGACCATACAAATGCACGGCGAGCCCATGCAAAAGGATATTTTAGTAAATAACCAAAGATCACGCTTGGGCTAAGGGTCAAGTTGGTAATTTTTATTAAATCTCACCCTCTACGCCTCCAAAATAAAGAGCCTTGAGTACTAGAATAAAAGCACCTATACCTAATAAAATTAAATGAATACCCAAAATTGTAGTCATTTTATTTCTGTCTTTACCAAAGAGTAAAAAGTATGGAAAGGTGTCGATAGCTTCTCCCACCCTAGAGCAGCTAAGCGCGGAAGTAAAATAAACCCTTGTTCATACATGGGTTTCTCCGGCATGAGCTACGTGAGCCCCAAGTAGCTTACCAGACAAGCACAAATACCTTCTTTAAGAGGATATTTTTGGTGTAAAAAGTCTGGTACAAATAGCATAAATTAAATGGAACCAACGTTTATTGGAAAAAGCAACCCCCTAAAGAGCAATAGGCCAATAAATAATTTTTTCTTTAGGCTATAGTCATAGTGGTCCTCCTATTCAACTACTTCAACCATTTACAAACACTTTCAAATGGGGTTCAAAGATTCCAATTTTTATTTTATATAGTACATTTTAGATAGATAGCAAGGACTAATTTAGTTGAACTCATGAACTAGGCCTTGCGGTCCAAATAACATAACCACAGATTCCCTATGAAAAGGCTCTTATTCTCATTCTCGCATTTATTCTATATTACATCGGTGTAACAACAAAACAATATCTCATTGATAAATCAATAAAATCCATATTTGAAATAAATTTTCAGTTTATATGTAGTGAAAAGCAAAATAATATTGATTGAGTTCTGAAGATGAAATTAAAGGAAATCAATAAATCCACTTTCAATATCAGAGTAGCTTCTATAGTAATGATTCGATGGGTTTGGTTTGGGGTGATTCATAAAAGGAGTTGGATATTGATGTCTCAGGACAAAAAAATGGAATAATATGACTTACGCCTTACCATGGCGTTACTCTACCACTGAGTTAAAAGGACCCATTTTTTTTTTAATTTATTAATTAGCCATCTGAATATTTTCAGTTTTATTTCTCTATAAAGTGAGTAAGATTTATATTTTTATAAGAAAATGCATTACTTGGGTTTTTTATGATAATATATATATATATATTATCATAAATGAACAAAAAAATTATATGGGATTATAACATAAGAGTAGGAAAGAGTTCATAACTAAATATTGATAACTCAAATCATACTATGACAATTGAGGTGGGTATGCCCTCATCGTCTAGTGGTTCAGGACATCTCTCTTTCAAGGAGGCAACGGGGATTCAACTTCCCCTGGGGGTAGTGGACCAACTACGAAAGGGAGTTGGTCATGCATTCTCAAGAAACCTAGAATTCACTATTCCTGGGTCGATGCCCGAGCGGTTAATGGGGACGAACTGTAAATTCGTTGGCGAGATGTCTACGCTGGTTCAAATCCAGCTCGGCCCAAGAATTTGTTGCTCCATGAATAAAATCTAACCAATTTGTATAGGGTCCATGTAATCTATATCTATTTATGTTGCAACAGGACAAATAGAATGCTCATATGAAAATGTATGCCATACATATGACTGGGATTGTAGTTCAATCGGTCAGAGCACCGCCCTGTCAAGGCGGAAGCTGCGGGTTCGAGCCCCGTCAGTCCCGAATCCAATGAATTCATCTCTCCCCCTTTACGTGAAAGGGTGGACGGGGAACAAAATTGAATCTCTGGGGGGGTATTTCTTACACTAAAACCGATGGGTAAGGAAGAAACATATGCAGATTTGTAAAATCCTTACTTCAGTACCCATGTTTTGGCCGAGAGCACAGACGCAAATTATCTTCGTTTATTATACGATACAGAATGAACTTCACTCAACAGAGCACTTTTGGGGTTCAGATGAAACCGCACTTTCTTTGTGCATCCAAAATAACTAATTGAAAATACTCTATCTCATCAAGCAACGCCCCTTTTTGAATAAATCTGAAGTAAAAGCGAGAAAATAAAATCTGATTTATGATCCAAAGAATCCTTATTTTTCTTTATTTATATTGAATTTAGATTTAGTATGGATCTTACTATGTTATAGCATTTGATTCGCGACGAGAAATCAATTTTATAATCTCTATGGGATTGGAACTATTGTGAAAGAATAAAACAAAGATATTATGGAAGTAAATATTCTTGTGTTTATTGCTACTGCGTTGCTCATTTTAGCTCCTACTGCCCTTTTACTTATAATATACGTAAAAACAGTCAGCCAAAATGATTAATTTGAATTCTTCATTTTTTGAATAAATGAAAGGTTTAAAATTCTATGAGATGTGGATCTGATATAGCGCGGTAAAAGATAGTTCTTTCTACCCCGCTATACATATATAAAATCGAGTCTTAGTGCATATAGTTGTATTTTATACAGAAATAAACTTTTAGATAAATTAACAATAGATAAACATATAAACCTAAACCAAGTCAAGGTATTTCTTTTTTTTTTTTAGCTTTCGCAAAACAATCACAATTTAAATAATTATAGATTATTTAGTAAAGTACTAAATTAGTAATATTCCTAGCTATAAAGTCCACTCCTTCCCCATGTGAATGATGCCCCCTATCTCTTTATTAAATAAAAAAACGATTCCATTATTTATTCATAATCATAGTGGAATCGATGGCGCAGAGTCAAAATAGGATTCTTACTTTCGGCTATCCACTCGTGAAAAGCTTATATATTCTTAATTCTTGAATTCTATTGAATAATAAATAAAATAAAAAGAATATACATTCAATCTTCAGATTCTAAAATGAATTTCCCATCAGCCTATTTAGAATTCTTTCTTCAACCTTAGTAACCCTTTGGATACCAAGATTTCCGACTTATTACTTTCATAGTTTTGATGCCTAAAATTAATTTTTGATTCAATTCATAATAGCCCAAACCCATCATTAATAATATTTTGAGAAATATAGCATTTATAATTTATAGATAGTCCCTACGGGTTATAAAAATAAAGTATCGACAGACCAAGTTCCTTGCCTATGCTTTTGCGGGACAACAATTCGTTAAATTTTATCAATAGGATTAATAAATTCCAAATATTTTTTTGTTGATAAGGCGACACCCAGATTCGAACTGGGGATAAAGGATTTGCAGTCCCCCGCCTTACCACTTAGCCATGCCGCCAAATTTAATCCAAAATAAAAAAATTATTTTAATCTTTTCCTTTCTTATTTTATTTCCGGTCACAGACTGTCAAATGCAGGACAAATTTTAATAATTAATTATTGACTTATTACTTTGATATTTGTATCTCCATATCAATTATAAGAAAATATATGTATATATGCAAACCCCAGAACATCAATTTTTATACGTGGGATACCGAGCTCGGGTTTATTTTTTATATACATATCCCTATCTAGTATCATCGTGTTTGAATTTTTAATGTGATATACGGATAGCTAGATAGCAAGATAGCAAGATTGGCGAATTACTTTTTTAACATTCAATTATAAAATATAAAATGTGGTTAGAGGAACTATATGTGGAGCAATAAGGCATAAATTTATACCAACTACTTATGAATCATTTTTTGGCCTACACCCTTTATCTAAAGTTTTGGATCGAACTAATACGTTGACACAAATTGTTCATGGGCGAAAGTGGAGTTATTTGGGTCCTGGAGGATTAACGGGGCGAGCTGCCAGTTTTTTTGGATACGAGATATCCACCCGAGTCACTATGGACACATTTGCCCAATTGACACGAGCTATTAATGTGAAGGTTGGTTATTGGGATCCATAGAAAGTCCGTTTTATTAATTATCTGAGAGATCAAAAGAGGCACAGATGGTTTATTTACCACCTAATTGAGCTTAATATTATATGGTAGCAGCAGAAAAATTATTTGACCTTAGATTGTTCCAGCTTGATATCGTAAAGAATTCCTAACTATCGCATGGGAAGAGATTTCTTTTAGAAGCATTTTTATATCGGAGCTTTAATGAGTTCTAATATGCTCGGTCCGAGAAGTGCATTGTTGGAACTGGGCTGGAAGGCCAAACGACTCTATATTTGGTAATTTAAGCTATAGCCAAACGCGAGGAAGAAACAATTTATCAAGTAATAAGGGAGACACCCTAAGCATTCCATTAGTTATGCATCAGCGTTCCAACAAAAATACTTCTATGCATCAAAAAACTCAAGTTAGGCGGGGTAAATACATTTAAAAGGGACAGATTATAGGGGGTGGTGCGGCTACAGCCGGTGGGGAACTCGCTTTAGGAAAAAATATATTAGTAGCTAATATGCCATGGGAAGATTACAATTTTGAAGACGCAGTACTAATTAGCGAACGAAGCGTCCAGGTATCCACTTATTGATGTGAGATGAATTCATATAAAGGGGGGTTACAATTATAATTCAGAAAGTAATTGCGTATATATTTTACAGAAACGCGAAATCAAAGTAGGTGATAAGGCAGATGGAAGGCATGGGAATAAGGGTATAATTTATAAGATCTTGTCTAGACAAGATACGCTCTATTTACAAGATGGAACGCTCGTTAATATGGGATTGAACCCATTAGGAGTACCTTCACGAATGAATGTGAAGGACAGAGATTGGAATGTTCGCTGGGGTTAGCGGGAGATCCGCTAAATAAACATTATAGAATAGCGCCTTTTTATGAGAGATATGAGCAAGAGGCCTCAAGAAAACTCGTGTTTTATGAATTATATGAAGTCAGGCAGAATATTTTTGATTGCTAGTTAGAGAACCGCGATCTTCGGCCCTGGAACTTAAGCATTTCCTTGTATCTGAAAATAATTTTCAGATTAATCGGAAGGAAGCTTGATCTCAATGAATCAAAATTGATATTTTATGATCGACCAGTATAAACATCAACAACTTTTAATTGGACCAGTTTCCCCTCAACAAATAAAGGCTTGGGTAAAAAAAATTCTACCCAACGGAGAGATAATTGGAGAGGCTAAAAAACCCTACACCTTATCATTATAAAACCAATAAACCGGATAAAGAAAGAATTTACGGATTTGTGCTTTAAAATAAGACACAAAATCTTGTGAAGAATGCGGGGTGAAATTTGTGGATTATAGGATACGAAGGTGCAAAACGGGATACATAAAACTGGCATGTCCAGTGACTACTCATGTGTGGTATTTTAAATGTCTTCCTAGTTATATTGTGATGCCCCCCAGCTCTGACATGTATTTTGGGAAGAGGAACATGAAGCTAAGAATTATGGTACATCGAATACTTCAAAATGAAAGGAAAGGTAAATCCATCATGGTCGATTCCGTAACGGATAATATAGGAATAGTTAGTTATACCTCGCGAAAAAATAAAATCCATTTGAGAAACAAATTATATTAAGGCAAGGAACATCGAGGCGAGTATAGACAAAGAAATCCTTTACGAGCCCCAAAATATTACTTTTGGGGTATTCATAGACTACTCAATAATCTTATCTTGTAAACATAAGAAAGAATAAGATAAGAATGAATCGATGAAAGGCCGGTCCTTACTGGGAACTTTAGTAAAGAGTAGTTTTATAAAAAAAATTTAAAAAGAACTCCTTTCTTTATTTGGTTTAACTGCTTGAGACGGATGAGAGGGGGGAATCCAATCCTATAGGAACTTATCTATATTTTTATTTTGCTAGGCCCATAGCTAAAAAACCCGCTTTTTGATGATTATGAGGTTCGTTTAAATATTAAATCCAATCCTTAAAGGTTTTGAGACATTTAAAAACCAATAAATATCTACAGGGGCGGGTTCTATCAGAGAACAATTAGCCTATTTGGATTTGTGAATCCTTAAAGAGGATTCTTTGGTAGAATGGAAGGAAATAAATGGTAAGATAAATAGATTAGAATAATAAAGGATTTTTTGGGTCCCTTAGGTACTATTGTGCCTAAAATAGTGAATTCAAGTTTTTTTTAAGAAACTCTTGTTACTTTAGAATTTTCAACAGGCTTTTCAAGTGCTTCAAGTACTTCCATTTCAATACTTTTTGCTAAATGAAAATAGGAGCATAATTTGAAATTAATTCCATTTTAATTGGTGTTTTCTCCATCAAAATTATTGTGAAGAAGCATGGACAATTCCTTTGTTAAAATGTGTATCTATTTAAATATGGATCGCGTATCGAAAAATCTGATCAAATTTGCATTGTTCATGTTGATTCTTTAGTTATAAGATCAGCTAAGCCCTATTTGGTAACTCCAGTAGCAGCTTTTAATGGTCATTATGGGGAACCCTTTTATGAAGGAGATACGTTAGGATTCTTGGGATCCCCCTGGGGGCACAGACGCACAATAGACATATAGAGATTATTGTGCGTCAAGTAACATAAAAAGTGTTGGTTTCAGAAGATGGAATGTCCAATGTTTTTTACCTGGGGAATATTAATACTCAAAGTTTAATATCCGAATCAAGTTTTAGCAAAGGCTGCTCTACGAGGTCGTATTGATTGGTTGTTTGAAAATGAGAAATATTTTGTTCTTGCACCCCAAAGAATTTCCATGAGACATCAGACCAATAATTTGCGTAATATAATTTAATAATTCCTAACAAATTATATATTTTGTAATCAATTAAATTATGGTATAAGGTTCCGTCGGAACAATTATTTCTTTCACAGGGTACTTAATCTCTTTGAAAAAAAATAAAATAAAAAGTGTGGAAAAATGGAAAGACGATATTGGAACATCAATTTGGAAGAAATGATGGGAGCAGGAGTTCATTTTGGTCATGGTACTAATAAATGGAATCCCAGAATGGCTCCTTACATCTCTGTAAAGCGTAAAGGTATTCATATTACAAATCTTACTATAACTGCTCGTTTTTTATCAGAAGCCTGCAATTTAGTTTTTGATGCAGCAAGTAAGGGAAAAAAATTTTTAATCGTTGGCACCAAAAATAAAGCATCGGATTTAGTAGCATCAGCAGCAATAAAGGCTCGATGTCATTACGTTAATAAAAAACGGCTTGGGGGTATGTTAACGAATTGGTCTACTACAGAAACAAGACTTCAGAAGTTCAGGGACTTAAGAGCAGAAAAAAGGATGGTGAAACTCAACCATCCCCCTAAAGGAGATGCAGCAATGTTGAAGAGAAAGTTATCTACCTTGCAAACATATCTGGGTGGGATCAAATATATGGCGGGATTGCCCGATATTGTCATTATTGTTGATCAGCAAGAAGAATATATGGTTCTTCAAGAATGTATTATTTTGGGTATTCCGACTATTTGTTTAATCGATACAAATTGTGACCCATGTTTTGCGGATATTTCTATTCCGGCCAACGATGATGCTATAGCTTCAATTCGATTGATTCTTACCAAATTAGTATCTGCAATTTGTGAGGGCCGTTATAGTTATATAAAAAATGGTTGATTCTCTTATAATGAAGAATCCTATTAGTTCGTTTAAAGATAAAATGATTGGAATTTATTGGTATCCTAAATATACGATTCATGAACGAACGTAGATGGTTGAATCAAAATAATTCTTTTTTGAAGCTTAATTTCTGTGAAAGTACAATATGAATGTTATGCCATGTTCCATTAGGAGGTTTACAAATTCATGTTACTTCTTGGGTTGTAATTGCTATCTTATTAGGTTCAGTCATCATGGCTGCTAAAAATCCACAAACCAATTCCGACCGACGGTCATAATTTATTTGAGATTGGAGAGGAGTATGGGCCTTGGGTTCCATTTATTGGAACAATGTTTCAAATTGGTCAGGCGCTATTTTACCTTGTCAAATCATAAAGTTACCTCATGGAGAGTTGGCTGCACCCATGAATGATATAAAGACTACTGTTGCTTTAGCTTTACCTGCATAAGTGACATATTTCTTTGAAGGATTGGTATGTTTTGGAAAATACATTAAAACAACTCCCATACTTTTACCAATTAATATTAGGGAAGATTTAACAAAACCTTTATCTCTGAGTTTTTAACTTTTCGGGAATATATTGGCCGATGCATTAGTAGTTGTTGCTCTTGTTTCTTTAGTGCCTTTGGTAGTTACTATACCTGGCATGCTTCTTGTATTATTTACAAGCGGTATTCAAGCTCTGATTTTTGCAACTTTGGCTGCGGCTTATATAGGTGAATCCATGGAGGGTAATCATTTACTCACTTAAAAAAAAAAGAGGGGTTGAAGAATCAAATGCAAATAGTTGCATATATATGTATGTATATAGGAAGCAAGTTATATTCTATATGTATAATATGTTTTAGGGTTCCAGAATACGATGAAATATAATAAAAATTGTAGGTGATTTACGTTAAAGGGTATTAGATAGGAACTTACCATGAATCCACTTATTTCTGCCGCTTCCATTATTGCTGCTGGATTGACTGTAGGGCTTTGCTTCTATCGGACCTGGAGTTGGGAAAGGTACTGCTGCGAGACAACCAGAAGCGGAGGGTAAAATACGAGGTACTTTATCGCTTAGCTCTTTTATTTGCAAATCCTTTTGTTTCATGTTAAATCTTATCGTATAATAAAAATGTAACAAAAAAGCGTCTATTCCTTTTATTATTTTATTTATTTGGATTTGCCCTTTGTTCCTTCGAATTATAATTAAACAATTTATTTGTCGAAACAAGTATTTTATTTTCGTGGGGCACTGGCCATCCGTTGGGAGTTGGGAGTTTAGAGTTTAATGCTGATATTTTAGCAACAAATCCAATAAATCTAAGTGTAGTGCTGAGTTTATTTATTTTTTTTTAAGGGAGTGTGCGCGAGTTGTGTATTTAAAGAATAGGTTGGGTTTCACCGGCTGCACAATCTCGACGAATTACTTCCAGATGGGATTTCATTTATAAATCCTATGTAAGAACCATAACATTGATTCTCTATAAACCGATAATGTTGAGGTCTTTTGCATGGTTAAAGATCAAAATTTTGAAGCCCAGGCAACAGCATAGCATGGCACTTACCACTACATTAGTACCAAGATGATAAAAAACAAATAATTTTAAATTTATCCGATGTATAACACTCATATGGATAAAATTATTTTGAACAAGCCTTACAACTTTGAATAGTTGTTTTAATAGTGAATTCCATTTTTGTATCATCAGGTCCGTGGAAGGAATAACTTATTGGCCTTTTTTACTCTAGTTTAGAGTTTAGGTATTATTTTTTACCTTTATTCTAAAAAATAAAAAAGAGATACTAATGGCAACCCTTTGAGCTGATGAAATTAGTAATATTATCCGCGAACATATTGAACAATATAATAGAGAAGTAAAGATTGTGAATACCGGTACCATACTTAAGGTGGGCTGTGGCATTGTGCGTATTCATGGTATTGATGAAGTAATGGCAGGTGAATTAATAGAGTTTGAAGAGGGTACAATAGGTATTGCTTTTAATTTGGAATCAAAGAATGTTGGCGATGGTTTGATGATAAAAGAAGGAAGCTCTGTAAAAGCAACAGGGATAATTGCTCAGATCCCTGTGAGCGAGGCTTTTTTGGGTCGTGTTATAAATGCTCTGGCTAAACCTATCGATGGTAGAGGTGCAATTTAGTCTTCTGAATCTCCTGCCCCAGGTATTATTTTGAGACGTTCTGTATATGAGCCCCTTCAAACGGGGCTTATTTCCATTGATTCAATGATACCTATAGGGCGTGGTAATTATTGGAGACAAACAGACCGGAGATATTATTCTAAATAAAAAAGGACAAAACGTGATATGTGTTTATTTAGCTATTGGTAAAAAAGCATCCTCATCCTATGTGGCTCAGGCAGTGACTACTTTACAGGAAAGAGGGGCAATGAAATACGCTATTGTGGTATCCAAAAACAGCAGCGGGCGCGGATTCGCCTGCTACATTAAAACATCCCGCTTCCGTATAAGAACATGCTTTTATAATTTATTAGGGTCTCTCCAAACAGGCACAAGCTTATCGCAAAATGTCGCTTCTATTAAGAAGACCCCTCCTCGTGAAGCTTATCCGGGAGATGTTTTTTATTTACATTCACGCCTTTTTAAAGAGCCACTAGATTGAGCTCTCTTTAGGTGAAGGAAGCACAGCTGCTTTATCCTCAATCTGGAGATGTTTCAGCTTATGTTCCTACTGATGTGATTTCTATTACATTTGATCTATTTGATCTAGATAAAGCTACTCAGAATCAATTGGCAAGAGGTCAACGATTACGCGAGTTGCTTAAACAATTCCAAGAATACCAGATAGCTACTTATTTACACCAGAACAAATGGGATATACAGGTAAAGATATTTATCGTTGGGTTACGTACCTACTTTAAAAATAATCTTCTACCAAGATATTCACCAAAGAAGCTTAAATCCTTTTGAGAGACGCTAATATAAATGGATAGCTCTTATTATATTCTTAATTCTTAGTACTCAAGAAATCCTTTAGTCTTATTTGAATCATTAAGAAAGTTTATTCTCTCCTTTTTCAAATATAGATAGATGCAAATAATTTGCGTCCAATAGGATTTGAGCCTATACCAAAGGTTTAGAAGACCTCTGTCCTATCCATTATACAATGGGCGCTCTACTTCTCGTATTTTTTTATTCTTTTATTAAAAAAGATTAGACGGATTTAGGGAATATGATTTCGAATGTATGACGCATCTGTGTATCATATGAAGTTAATAAATATATAGAGAGCGGGTAGCGGGAATCAAACCCGCGTCGTTAGCTTGGAGGGCTGGGGGTTATAGTCGACGTTGGTTGATCGTTTGAAACATCTCTAATTCAAAACCAAACATTAAATTTTTGTTTCATTCGGCTCCTTTATGGAAGATCAAATTATTCCCAGAAAAGGGAGATCCATAACTTCTATGTCAGCTTTTTAAAAACGCATCTAAAGTGATTCGCTTTATAAAGGATCCCTCTAAAATCTTTCTAGTCTAGTTACTTCCGTTCTATATTTCTGCTCGTGGGATCCTAAGTAAAATAATCGGGTTTCTACCGAGCTTAAACAATAAGAAGGGGGTTCCAGTAAACCAAAATCCCTGTTTTCTAGCTATTTGGCTCCAATCTATCTTTCCAGCGCCAGCGCAAAAAATTTAAGATTTAGTTATGACCCATAGATCCTGTATTCATACTCATTCAATTGTAAGAATTAAACCAATCAAACAAATTATGCTTCTCGACTCCATAATCCAATTTTTTATTAAAATTTTGATGGATAGAAATCGTGATAATTTATATTCTATTGAGGGGTAAAAACTAAAGACCCTTTAACTATTGAAGTTGTTAATATAACGGAATCACACCTTTACCACTAAACTATACCCGCTACATATTCATTATTGGGTATGAATGGACCATTTGTCCAACTCAGAATCATGAAAATTAAAACATGAACATGTATTTTGTTCCGCCGCGGCTCGGGCCTTAAAACTTGAATAGTAAATTGATCTTCTTGTTGGATTTGTTGGAACAAAATTAAGTACCGGCCGGGCCAGGTAAATGAACCTTTTGCACAAAAGGTTAAAATAATTATTGTTCTCAATCTTGACTTCACGTGTCATATCACATGATAAAATTTCCATTGGGAATGGGGAGAGATGGCTGAGTGGACTAAAGCGTTCGAATCCTTTTATTTTTTTTTATTAATTTTTTATCTTTATCTAGTATCTATTTATATGAAAAAATAAAGTAAAAACTTAAAACAAATATCATATCTTTTTTTATTACTCACGCCTAAGAATCCAAAGATGAAGATATAAACAAAGAATATTACTAATGTGTAGACGAAGGATTTAAGAGCAAGCATTACACAATTTCCAAGATAAGATAATTTTTTTTTAAGGAAATATATTACCTACTTTACGACACGCACTATACATTATTTTGATATGAGACGCCCTAAAGATTAAAAAATAAGAATCTATATTGAAATGCACTTTTAACAAATTTATTTATAATAGATTCTTATTTTTCGTTACCAAAAATTGCTTGATACCATGTTATATAAAATAAGTTATATAAAATAAAATAGGCTTATTAAAAAGAATATCCCCTTTATTAAAATTAAATATAAAATAAAAGATACCCTAATTTCACTTCTTGAACCAAGGGTTCCTAATGTCATATTTTTATGATATATTTTTTATCAAAAGCTTACAAATGTCTACGATTGGATTGAAAAAGGCATAAGTCTCTGGCAATCTGGCGAATAAAAAAATAAAAGGGTATAATTAAGACAGATACCGACGAAACTAAAGATATTAAACATAACAAATATTTTTTATTGTTTTTAAAAAGTTTATTATAAGATTGGATCTGAGTTGTTTTTATGAGGGAAAAATGAAAAAGGCATAATTATATTTATTTTTGATGGTTTTAGCTTAATTGTTTATTAAAATAAATGGGGCGTGGCCAAGCGGTAAGGCAACGGGTTTTGGTCCCGTTACTCGGAGGTTCAAATCCTTCCGTCCCAGATCCTTTTTATAATAAAAAATAATTACTCTCTATTGATATTTTAAACTTTATGTTTCATATTGGATATAATATTATTGAATATGAATTTAAAGAATGATTATTTGAATCCTATTTTTTTCATTCAAAAAATACGTTTTAGTTACACCCAGGGTGTACTCGTATTACTCACTTCATAAGGAAGGCTTCTCTCTTTTTTTTTAGAGTTTAAGATTTAAATAAATTTGCTTAAAACAATATATGGGGTTAAATTAAGGGAAATATTTTCCGGATAAATGCATAGATAGATAAGCGTGGATTCTTGTGTATCGGTTCGACCAACGACTATCCATATTGAGGAAATTACATATGGTTTCAAATTCTAATAAAATTAGAGGATGTTATGGTAAAACTTCGTTTGAAACGATGTGGTAGAAAGCAACGTGCGACTTGAAGGACATGGTTGGCTGTGGATTATGACATCCACCATTTTATATACGAATAAAGATGCTCTTGTTTCGACATAGTTTGTTCTTCTAAAAACCTAAATTCATTTGTATTAGATTAGTCAATAAAAAGACTAACGGTATAGCATATGATGGAGCTCGAGCAAAACTCATTTATTTTTTTATAGGGATAATAATCTAGGGTTAGTGAAAATCAATAAGTTAGACCAACTTTGTAAATATCTCATAAAAAATATATGATTTATATAAATAAAAAGGAGAGATTCCAATTTGTTTCAAACTGCTTTGATTGAAGGTGTATCACAAAGGAATCAACCTTTCGTAGAAAAATCAAAAGGTATGTTTGCTGCCCTTTTGAAAAGGAGTAAGGACCACCGGAGTGATGTCTAAACCCAATGATTTAGCAAAGCGCAAAGCAAAGACAACGAATTCCGGAACAAGGAAACACTATTTGAACCTGTATTAACAATTAGATCATAATGGGTTTAAAACATAGTTATAGACAGCTCAAAAAATTCTAAGGATTTCCTTTCGAACTACCCAACTTGAGTTAGGAGTACAAATTAAATTTATTTTTTTATTGAGCCGTATGAGGATAAAACCTCCTATACGTTTCTAGGGGGCATATTTTATATATATTTATCCCAATGAGCCATCTATCAAATCGTTGCGATTGATGTTCGGTCCCGAAGAGAAGGGAGAGATCTTCAAAAAGTGGGTTTTTATGATCCGATAAAAAATCAAACTTATTCAAATGCTCCAGCTATTTACTATTTTATTGAAAAGGGTGCTCAACCCACAGGAACTGTTCATGATATTTTAAGGAAGGCAGAATTCTTTATTGAAAGAATTTATAGTTGATTGAAAAAAAAAAAGGGGGGGGGGGTCATACTCGTATTGTACCTTTCTTCTTTTTTCGCTCGTATTTATATAGAATTTATTTAAATTTGTTTACTAAAAAGTACATTTATATTTACAATGGCGTCTCAAACATATAGATCTTTTGATCCCCACTCTATATTGATTTTTTTTTCACTTTAGGAGGATCTCGGCGGTTTTTCAATTTTCAAATTATATTTTGAATCTCTTGTTTTTAAAACCTTATACGCTTGATATTTTATCGTTTTTACGTAGTTGTGCATCGAAGCTACATTCTTTATTTTTTTTTTTTTTTTATCATATCTACACTTCATATTGATCCGGGTTGCTAACTCAACGGTAGAGTACTCGGCTTTTAAGTGCGACTAAGATCTTTTACGCATTTTGATGAAAAGATTCGTCTAGACTATTGGCAGAGTTTATAAGACCGCGACTGATCCTGAAAGGTAATGAATGGAAACAAAAGCATGTCGTAAAAAGAATATAAAAAATATAAAACTTTATACTTAATAATGCAACATTTTAAAGTTCAGCAAAGTATTTTATAGGCAGGTCTAGTTAATAAATGGATAGAGCCTTATGGCTTAAATTTGAGTAAGATAAAAAAGTAACGAGCTTATCTTCTTAATTTGAATGATTCCCCGATCAAATTACTAATTAGACGTTAAAAATAGATTAGTGCCTGATGTGGGAAAAGTTTCTATTGCGAATTGTGGGTAGACCATTGATTCTTTTTTAATTAATCCTAATTATTATTTATTATGGATGGGGAACGGATGCGCAGAAGAAATAGTATAGTGATAAACAAAAAAATTTCCAAAGTCAAAAGAGTTATTTGGTTGCAAAAATAAAATATTTTTACCCCTTTTTATATTGATAGAAAGGGAAGAGATCTGTAGATTAGACTCCCTGTTTCCAGGGTATATATTCTTTATTTGTTCTTACTTTTATAGAATCTTTTACTTCTTAGATTACCATTGCATGATTTAAATTACTGTACTATTACAGTACAGTATATAGTACAATAGTAAAAGAGTAATAGATTTTTATAAAATTATTATGCAGAGTACAAAAATATATATAGTAACAGCATAGTAATATTCTACTATATAAAATATATGCATATGCCGTTCTGACCATATTACACTATGTATTATTTCGTAACACAAGAAGTGACGCCCTTTTTTGGTTCCGGTAAAAATGTATGTAAAAGGATATTTATATTGAAAAAATCTACATTTTGGCAACAAAACTTCCTGTATCCGCTACTCCTTCAGGAGTATACTTACTCACTTGCTCATGATCATAGTTTCAATAGTTTTATTTTTGACGAACCTGCAAAAATTGTTGGTTATGACAATAAATTGAGTTTAGTACTTGTGAAACATTTTATTACTCGAATGTATCAACAGAAGTATTATTTTTATTCTCAAATACTATCAGAAGGTTTTGGAGCCATTATGGAAATTTCATTCTCGTCGCGATTAGTGCCTTCTCTTGAAGAAAAAAAAAACCCAAAACATCAGAATTTACGATCTATTCATTCAATATTTTCTTTTTTAGAGGATAAATTATCACATTTAAATTTTGTGTCAGATTTACTAATACCCCATCCCATCCATATGGAAATTTTGGTTCAAATCCTTCAATGTTGGATCAAAGATGTTCCTTCTTTGCATTTGTTGCGATTTATTTTCCACGAATATTATAATTTTAATTTAAAGAGTCTCGTTACTTCAAATAAATCAATTCACGTCTTTTCAAAAATAAAGAAAAGATTTGTTTGGTTCCTATATAATTCTTATGTATATGAATGCGAATATATATTTCTGTTTATTGGTAAAAATTCTTCTTATTTACGATCAACATCTTTTGGAGTCTTTATTGAGCGAACACAGCTCTATGGAAAAATAGAAGATATTGAATATCTTAGAGTAGTGCATTGGAATTCTTTTCAGAGGATTGTATGGTTCCTCAAAGATCCTTTCATGCATTATGTTCGATATCAAGGAAAAGCGATTTTGGCTTCAAGGGGAACTCTTATTCTGATGAATAAATGGGAATTATATCTTGTTGGTTTTTGGCAATTTTATTTTCACTTTTGGTCTCAACCTTATAGGATTCATATAAAGCAATTACCCAACCATTCCTTCTATTTACTGGGGTATTTTTTAAGTGTACTAAAAAAAACTTTAGTAGTAAGAAATCAAATGCTAGAGAATTCATTTATAATAAATACCCTGACTAAGAATTTTGATACTATAGCCCCAGCGATTTATCTTATTGGATCATTGTCAAAAGCTAAATTTTGTACTATATTGGGTCATCCTATAAGTAAGCCGATCTGGACCAATTTATCAGATTATGATATTATTGATCAATTTTGTAGGATATGTAGAAATCTTTGTCGTTATCACAGTGGATCCTCAAAAAAACAGGTTTTGTATCGCATAAAGCATATACTTCAACTTTCGTGTGCTAGAACTTTGGCTCGTAAACATAAAAGTACGGTACGCGCTTTTATGCAAAGATTAGGTTCGAGACTATTAGAAGAATTTCTTATGGAACAAGCCCTTTCTTTCATATCCCTCCAAAAAAGGCCTTTCCCTTTCCACGGATTACATAGAGAACGCATTTGGTATTTGGACATTATCCGCATGAATGATCTGATTGTTAAAATGTTTCATAAATTTGTATTTTGAAATGCTCGCATAGAATTAGCTGAAATGTATATATATATATACATAGGGAAAGTCGTGTGCAATGAAAACTGCAAGCACGGTTTGGGGAGGGATTTTTTTATATTGCAACAATAAAAAAAAAAAGATCTACTTCATCCGACTAGTTCCGGGTTCGAGTCCCGGGCAACCCA